TTAGCCGTCTATAGAATTAGCTTCAACAGCAGCTAGATCCAGAGGGAAGTTGTGAGCGTTACGTTCGTGCATAACTTCCATACCAAGGTTAGCACGATTAATGATATCGGCCCAAGTGTTAATTACACGACCTTGACTGTCAACAACAGATTGGTTGAAATTGAATCCATTTAAGTTGAAAGCCATAGTGCTGATGCCCAAAGCAGTAAACCAGATACCTACTACTGGCCAAGCAGCTAAAAAGAAATGTAGAGAACGGGAGTTGTTGAAACTAGCATATTGGAAGATCAATCGGCCGAAATAACCGTGAGCAGCTACAATATTGTAGGTTTCTTCTTCCTGACCAAATTTGTAACCTGCATTAGCAGACTCATTTTCGGTAGTTTCCCTGATCAAACTCGAGGTTACCAAGGAACCATGCATAGCACTAAATAGAGAGCCGCCGAATACGCCAGCTACACCTAACATGTGAAATGGATGCATAAGAATATTGTGTTCAGCCTGGAATACAATCATGAAATTGAAAGTACCAGAGATTCCTAGAGGCATACCATCAGAGAAGCTTCCTTGACCAATAGGGTAAATCAAGAAAACAGCAGCAGCTGCTGCTACTGGAGCTGAATATGCAACAGCAATCCAAGGACGCATACCTAGACGGAAGCTAAGCTCCCACTCACGACCCATATAGCAAGCTACACCAAGTAGAAAGTGTAAAACGATTAGCTCATAGGGACCACCGTTGTATAGCCATTCATCAACAGAAGCTGCTTCCCAGATCGGATAGAAATGCAGACCGATGGCTGCAGAGGTAGGAATAATAGCACCGGAAATAATATTGTTTCCATAAAGAAGAGAACCGGAAACAGGTTCACGAATACCATCAATATCTACTGGAGGAGCTGCAATGAAAGCGATAATGAATACAGAGGTTGCAGTCAATAGGGTAGGAATCATCAAGACACCAAACCATCCAATGTAAAGACGGTTTTCAGTGCTAGTGATCCAATCGCAAAAACGATTCCATAGGCTTGCGCTTTCGCGTCTTTCTAGAATTGCGGTCATGGTTATAACTTGGTTTATTTAATCATTAGAAGCTCCCAAGCATACACATAAGGCTTGTTATTCAACAGTATAATATGAGTCATATCTGTATGTCAACCAATATTTTGACATGGTTATGAATATTCATAAAATTCATAGTATCCTCTTCCTTCCATAAACTATATGCACATATATTCAATTTTCAATAGTATCCATAAATATTAATACCGGTATTAATGTGCTTTATTCGCATTCCTTCTGTTCTTTATGATTCAAGGTAATCAATATTATTACCTTGATTCAAGGTAATCAATATTATTACCTTAAAGTTAAAGGTTATAAGAGAAAATAGAGAAAACTCTTTCGATGGGTAAGAAAGACCTTATCATTTCTTAAGGATGATTCCCGAATAGTGGGATGCTACCTCTCTTGCTTGTTAAGAGCAATGGATAACATTGAATTGCATTGGATCTGGAATAAGTAGAAAAATACCTTTAGGTGCTAGATTCTGGTACTCTGGGTTGCCCGGGACTTGAACCCGGAGCTCATCGGATGGAGTGGATTATCTGCTCTTTTTAATAAGAGCATAAAATCTCTCCCCAAACCGTGCTTGCAATTTTCATTGCACACGGCTTTCTCCATGTAGTGATTTGATCAATCATTTGGTTGGATTTCCGGGTGGAAAAGATCTATAGCATCATAAATTGATGCTGGCAATTGCTCAATAAGCATTTCATTGGTCAAAATCAGTTTTCTATTTGTTTATTCTCCATCTTTTGCCAGAAACTAGCCAGGGGGGTTATCTGGCTAATTTCTGAATTCCAAATTCGTTCTCTCTGTGAACGAGTTTTTGAAAAGGACGAAGAAATGGATTCTCTTTCTTTTGAAAACGATTTTGTAAAGAGTTCCGAACCTAATTGTTCTCGAACTACACGTATAGTACTTTTATGTTTACAGGCCAAAGTTTTAGCACATGAAATTAAAAGTATATACTTTATATGATATAAACCATCTTGATTGATGGATCCACTGTAGTAATGAAAAAGATTTATCCAAATTCGATCGAATCGATCGAGAATATCATCATCTGATAGACTGGTCCAAGACAATTTACTAATTGGCCACCCTGAGATGTCACAAAACTTTTCTTTAGCCAAAGAAAAAAGAATTGATTTAAGCGGAGCTGTTGAGTTTAATTCATTGGTGATAAGATCGGTAATAAATAAATCATCTAGCATTTTGGCTCTAACCACGAGAGGTCTCATTTTAACATGCATAAAAAAACCTAAAAAAGAAAAAGAAGTCTTGGATAATTCAAGACTGCATATCCTATACGGTTGAAACCAAAGATGAAAATAGTATTGCAAAAAATGAAACAGATGATATCTACATTTTTTCACTTGAAGGTGCGTACCCTTTAGAGCTATAAGGGATCTTTCTCCATATCTCACATAATGGATGAAAGAATCCTTCAACAACCAGATCTTTTTTGTTGAAATTTTTTGAAGAGGAAATAGAACAATATCTTTGATCTTTTTCTCAAAATGAGTTCGATCGGGAAAAGATCCATATAACAATGATTGTGAATTAAAAAATCGTTTAATAAGAGGAATTAAAAACGATTCGCATTCATACACATAAGAATTCCAAAGGAACAGGGAGAACCTCGTATTTTCTCTCTGTGTAATCATAGCTTTCTGCAAATTTTCTCGACTAAAACTACATTCATGGAGAATCAATCGTAATAAATGCAAAGAAGGAGCATCTAGGATCCAGCGACGAAAAATTCGAACCAAAATTTCCGGATGAATTGAGTAGGGCACTCGTATATCTGATATATAATTGGAATGTGGTAATTTATCCTCCATAAAAGGAAATATGCAATGGATGGATCGGAGACTATTCCATCCATCCATTCCTTTTATGAAATGTTTTGATCGCATTGCGAACGAAACTTCCAAGACAATTGTAAAACCTTCTAGTATCGATTTAAAAGAAAAATTCTTATTGTATTCAATGAATTTATTTGAATCGGAATTCCCGAATAAACTAATTGAATTATTCTGTTTACGTATTCGACGTATTGAACGTTTTACAGTCAGGAAACTCACAAAATTAGAAACTAAAATTTCCGTTGGTTCCGAGGAACCAGATCTATGTAAATGATGATCATGAGCAATTGCGTAAAGATCTTCCCGAAAAAAAAGCGGATATAAAAAGAATTGTTGCCAAGATCGATGTTTGTTTGAATTTCTTTGGAATTCATCCATTTTTTTAAACCCCCGGACCCAAAAATAACCTATTGGATTATTCAATATAATACATGGTGCGATCTAGTTGGAACATAATAGAAAATACCTAATCTATCAGATAGATATTTTTCTTCGCATAGATCTTCATTCGTCATGAGGAAGAATGAAAATTTCTTATTTTGGCAGTCCGATCGCTCTCCTGACTCATGGAATAGAATTAACATGGTCAGTACACTATTTCTCTTACACATTTGTTTTCGAGTACTTAGGACTCATGGTGAATGTAGAAAACCCTGATTTACTACAGGGAAAAACTTCCTTTATCGGTTACTAAAAGGCTTTTAACTTCCGATTAGTAAAGGGAATTCCTCGCTGAAATGAGGAACAGAAGCTCGTTCTTCTGGTTTTACTCATGATTCAAGCCATCCAGCTTTATCCATTGACTCATTTGACTTAATCACTCGCACTCTCGAATTTATTTGATCTTATTTCAAAATCAATTCATTTGTTCAAATTATATACACATGTATACTAATATGTATACATTATTATTATTTGTATATGCATTGAATTCCTTGGATAAAATCCGCTTCTGATCAAGCAAGAAAGAAAGTTGAGATTCTTAGAACGACATGCTGCTTTTTCCATTTTTTTCTTTTTCAGGATCAGTCGTAGTCTTACTAATTTTACCGATGGTATAGACGAATTTAGTAGTTCATCCGAACATGTAAAAGACCATAGTCGCACTTAAAAGCCGAGTACTCTACCATTGAGTTAGCAACCCTTATTTGGATAGATACAGTCGAAGTAGAGCAGTTACTTGATTGAATCGATCAGAAATAGAACCTTTACAATAACTCATCAAGCATCTTAATAATCTAATCGAACTTTACCATTTCTTAATCAAATAAAGTGATCTTTCGGGATCAGGTTATTTCTGATCCATTGGACGAATTCACCATTAAAAAAAGAAATGGCGGATTTATTATATCCAAAAAATATGCTATTGTCAATCCCAAAATGTTGGGAAGGATTGTTGAATTGGCATTGCATTAAGATGAAAAATGATTAGAAATATAAAGAGAAGATCGTTAGAAATGGTCGTAAAGTAAATAAAAGCACAAATTTTTTTCTATTTTCTTCTATTTAATGAAATAAAAAACGATAACAATTGTTATCATTTTTTATTTCATTTATTCAGTTCGTTCTCGCAATTCTATTCTAATCTTCATATCTTCTTCTTCTTCTCTTGAAGAACCGCTTAACAAAATTCCTTATGTGCTTCCCTATATAAGATCGCAGGGGAAGAAAATACATGAAATGAAGATATAATAAGACAAATATAAATGGATAATAATAAAACAACCATGATACAAAATTTATATAATAACTCAATTTTATATGATCTAAAGCTAAACGTAGACGCATTATTTAGAATACCCTCCTTTTTACTAAATTAAAAAAAAAATTTGAAAGCGCGTTTAGATAAATTTTTGCAGAAAAATACCATGAAAAGTTTTTGTAAATTGAGTTCCCGATTTGAGAAAATATACAATAGCACTATAAATTGAACAAGTTTCATTCTTATTGATTGAACCCAATTCCTGAAGAGCTCTTCCCTTCGAGACTTAACGTCAAATTCGATAGGTAGCTCATTGCTTTAGTTTACATTAACCCTAGATTCTGCCCCTAACTGAAAAAAAAGTTGATACCAAGCTCCTATATCTTTTTTGTATAAATGTTGAGCTAAGAGCATCTTCGAGTCAAAATGGCGGATGCCATAATCCACAGAACTCATCATGTCGTTCAAGTCACACGTTGCTTTTTACCACATCGTTTTAGACGAATTTTTATCATACAAATAGATCTCTTATCCGATCCTAAAATAGATATGTAATTATGAATAGTCATTCACTCAATTTCTAGAAGACATTTTTGAGAATTAATTGGTTTAGTTAGCTAGGTATTCAATGCTTCTTTAGCTGCGTACATTACTTCGACAGTAATGGTTTCAATCCCCTTTTGTCGTGCAAATTTTTCAGTATTCCTTTCTACCTTTTCTCTGGCAAAACGAGGAATTTTACTTAATTCTAGTCGACTTTCAGGATTCCAAATTAGGCCTATATCCGTAGATAATGATTTGGATATTATTTCTTTAGTATCATGACCACCAAAAATATCTAGAAGATGGTCCTCCATACCCAGAGCAAATGAGTTATAAATTAGATCAGCTATTTGATTAGTACCTTCGTAACCTAAAAAAGGTCGGTATCCCAAAGGAAAGTTTTGTATATGAACTGGTGCAGAAATAACTCCACACGGAATATCAAGACGTTTACCAATATGACGTTCCATTTGAGTACCAAATATTGCAGATGGTTCCATGTGAGCGATCATATCTCCTACCTCAGCATGATCATCTGTGATCAGTATTTCATCGCAGAAACCTTGAATTTGCTCTTTAAACCATTCCGCATCGTGTTTGCAATAAGTACCTGCACAACTGACACGAATCCCCATTTCTCGAACAAGTATCTTAGTGATTGAAGCAGCATGAGTTGTATCACCAAAAACAACTGTTTCTTTACCCGTCAAATTCTGACAATCAATAGATCTTGAAAACCAAGCAGCTTGGGAAACAAATCGAGTTTGTCCGTCGATATAAGGTTCATAATCAACTCTTTTATTCGATGAACTAAGAGTCAACGTATTCACATTTTTTTGAATTTGGCGGATCCACTCCGCCATATCTACAGCTCCCATGGGAGCTATAGATATGTAAGGCATCCCATATTCTTTATTTAAATACACCGCTGTCATTAGGCCCACTTCACGATAAGGAATTAAATTGAACCAAGCTTTTGGTAAATTTTGAAGATCTTCTACAGATCCTCCTTCAGGAATTATTTGATTAATTTCGATGTCCAGATCTCTTAATAAACGTCTTAATTCACGACAATCGTGTTGATTATGAAAACCCAATGTAAAAATTCCAATTATATTGACAGAAGGCGCATCAGTTAGAGATTGATCCCATTTTTCTTGTCTATGACATCTATCTAAATAATAGCGAACTACCTGTTCTAAAGTTCTATCCGCTGCTTGAATTTCATTTACTTGATAATGATCAACATCTGCAAAAATTACGTCGGAAGCAGAAATTATGGATGCCCTATTCACAAAGTTCTGTAAATCTTCTTGCAAAATACTAGAGGTACATGTAGGTGTCAATATAATAAGATCAGGGTGTTCCTCTTTATCTTTCCGGAGAATATTATCCACAACTCTTTCTTGAGATCCACGTGCTAGTACGTGACGATCTACTATGCTAGCAGTTGCGGCAGTAAAATCTCTTTCGCGTTCTAACATAGAACGCATTACATTAAAATAATCATCTCCTAGAGGAGCGTGCATAATGGCATGCACATTTTTGAAAGAACTAGCTACTCGTAGGGTTCCTATATGAGCAGGACCAGCATACATCCAATAGGCTAATTTCACTTTATCTCTATGTCAATTTGATCTGTATTCCCATCCTACACCGCAAAAATATCCCTTTCTCTATTTAGATCTTATCGAAATCATATTTCCCTTCTATAAGTATAGTCTTCTTCTTTTTCAATTCAATAATACTGTTCCACCTGGGACGGAAGGATTCGAACCTTCGAAATAACAGGACCAAAACCTGCTGCCTTACCGCTTGGCCACGCCCCATCCATTATTGATTTATAATAATCAATTAAGATAAATTGATGCAATGTTTCATTTTAATTCATTCTTATCTGGTGCTGTGCAATTATGCATAGAAAAACCGGAGGGGCATAGATTATTGAGTTAATATCTAACTGAACCTAACAAAGAAACAAGAATATACATTCATTGGTCATTCCCTATCAGAATAGGTAAAATATTGTATGAATAAATGATCCCTTCCAACTCGAAGACTAAAAGTCTAATCTTGTCGAAAAATTCGATTGATTGGCCAAATACTTTTGGATCTTTACATCATTTTTATTCATCGGAGAATCAAAATGTCAGTTATCCTCAACTTCCATATTTGTCTAGACGATGCCGCTTTTCATTTGAATAATTCCTTTTTTGCCAAATTGCCTGAAGCTTATGCAATTTTTGATCCAATTGTTAATATAATGCCAATTATCCCTCTGTTCTTTTTTTTATTAGCCTTTGCTTGGCAAGCTGCCGTAAGTTTTCGATAATCTTACAAAAAGTTTTTATTGATTTTTGTTTGTATTCACTTGATACGGAAAAAACATATCTTTTTTCTTTTTATTAGTTGTTCCATTTTAACTATTTCTAATTGGATCATTTTCATTAACCAAATTGATGTATCACTCTTTTTCCTTGTTCTGATTTTGATTTTCTCATACATCTATTCTCGACAGATTAAAATACCTTTAGTCAATATCAACTGCATCACAGTTGCAGTTTGGGTGATTAGCTAGTGATTAGAATATGTTATTTTATATTTACATGTCTTTAATAAATATAAATATTTAAAGAACGAGTAAGGATGATAATTTATCTATTCCAAATTTTATTCTATTTTAGACATAGACTGTACTTGTTTCTATTTTTTGTTGATATGATCAATTGATTGTGATAATCTTAAACAAGTTTAGGATAGTTTAATTAGTATTAAAATTCCTATTTATCTTTAATTGCGAGCAAAGAAGAAAAGAGAAACAGAATAAATTCAATTTTGAATCTGCTTTTTTTCTTTGCTCAGCCAATGCCAATATATGATACAAAAATTGATGATCTATTTCGTTTTCTAATAAGAATCTCGGAGATTACATAATGCTTACTCTTAAGCTGTTCGTTTACGCAGTAGTGATATTTTTTGTTTCTCTTTTTATCTTTGGATTCCTATCAAATGATCCAGGACGAAATCCTGGGCGTAAAGAATAGAAAAAAAAATGAGAAAGTAGATTTTGTAAAAAGGCCTGTTTCTATAGGTTTTGAGGAGTCATCTCAAATGACTGAACGGAGAGAGAGGGATTCGAACCCTCGGTACAAATAGTTTGTACAACGGATTAGCAATCCACCGCTTTAGTCCGCTCAGCCATCTCTCCTAGATGGCAGATCTAAAATGAATATAGCATTTCACTAAATAAAGACCAACATTTGTGAGAATCCAATTTTATTTCTTTATTCCGTTCCAAACAATTTTTCGCTTTCTCATAGCCCGGCCAGTATCTGGCCAGGCTATTATCTTTCCTAGATAAGGAATTAATTGACCAAATTATGAAGAATACAGTGCTCTACCTAATCTGAAAACTAAAATAATTGTTATAAAAGTAACAGCAATAAAAAGGGCTATCAAAATTGGACCTTGTGATATCATTTCTTTATTTCCTTTTTTTTTTTTTTATAAAATTATAACATAAAAGATAAGCACTTCTATATTTTACTTCTCGTATTTTTTTTTTTAATTTCAACTGTTTCAGATTATAATCTGGATGAGGATGAGATGTTCTAGATTGAAAATGGATAGATCATATTGAAGGATAAAAAAGAGATTTCAAAGACTAAGAATGGATTTTTTTCTTTTTTTTTTTTAATGATCATAATTTTCATTTTCTATATCTGTCATAAAGAAAAACTAATTCAAAATTACTTGAACTATTCTAAGGAATATATTAATAATCATAAAAATTATCTATAATTAGAATAGTTAATAACTAAAATCATATTATTATTAATGGAGTATTCCTTATTAATATTGATTATATGTTATTCTTGTAAGAGTAAAAACAAAACAATAAGCTAAGGGACGGAGGGAGTGAAAAGAAACTATCTGTTATTTCATTTTCAGGAATAGGAAAGATGATAGGAACTTGCATTAGATTCTTATTAGAATCTAAAAATGACCTTTTTCTTTTCCCTATTGGACAAAAAATCCATCTGTATGATACAATGAAATTGTGGCGGGTATAGTTTAGTGGTAAAAGTGTGATTCGTTCTATCATTATATTCAACAGAGTTGAAGGATCTTTCAACTCTCGTTTTTATTTAGAAAAAACTATATTTCTATATAGGTTCTAAACCTCTCCTATGAATACCCTGGGTCAGGAAAGGAATTGTGCGCATTCTCGTAATTTGAATTTGAAATGATAAAATGACCATATTTTCCATTTCATTCAAGATGGCGAAGCAGAATGTAGAATGTTTTCAAGGATTAGACCGATCTATCTAATCGGATCAATCAAAGATCCATGGATATCAAAATATTATTTTTCATCGTAACTAAACTAAATGTTCAACTACTAAAATAGCAAAAGTTGGAGTCAAATAGCTAGATAACAGTGACTTTGGTTTACTTTAGTCACCGTGATTTTGTTTGAGCTCGGTGAAATTTGATTTCCTCTAGGATCGCAATCAGTAGAAATAGGGAACGAAGTAATTAGAAAGATTTTTGAGTCCAATATTAAGAATTTTTCAATCTGATCTTTCTATAAGGATCATCTATCAAGTGAAGAGGTATTTTATATTTAAGGTTGTTCACCTGAAGTTAAGAGGAAAGAACTACAAATAAACTAACATAGATGTTATGGAGCAGAGCAGAAATAATTGTGAAAAATCGTTTTTTTTATTAGACTTCCCTTTCTATCTCTCTCTCATGGAGGAGCCGAATGAAATGAAATTTTCATGTTCGGTTCTGAATTAGAGGCGTTAATCAACGTCGACTATAACCCCTAGCCTTCCAAGCTAACGATGCGGGTTCGATTCCCGCTACCCGCTCATTCATATTGCCTTATTCTTATTCAAAATGTTTTTTCAGGTCCATCTTACCTATCTATTTTTTCTCTTTCGTTCCCGAATCTCGTTGTGAATGGAGAAAAAATCATACTTTTTTATTCCCAATCGATAAAGTATTTCAAGGAATAATGAAAATAAAGCGTCCATCGTCTAATGGATAGGACAGAGGTCTTCTAAACCTTAGGTATAGGTTCAAATCCTATTGGACGTAATAATTCGTTATGCTTTGTTAAATGTTGCAAAGTGATTATTAAGCTCTTTTATCCTATTTCGAGCATAATAAAAAGTTGGATATTTTCTTGAATAGCTTCTTTTAAGAGATCTTCTGCTTGTTCCGTAAATGTCCCAGTAGAACGTATAATTTCTCCAAACTGGGGTTTATTTTTTACTAAATACTCGCGCAACTTAAGAATAAATTTTTTAACTTGTACGATATCTAATACATCTAGATATCCATTCGTTCCGGTATAAATCATAGCTATTTGTTCTTCCACTGTCAAAGGATCTGATTGAGATTGCTTGAGCAACTCGCGCAATCGTTGACCTCTTGCCAATTGATCTTGTGTAGCTTTATCAAGATCAGAAGCGAATTGTGCAAAAGCTTCTAACTCTGCAAGTTGAGCTAATTCTAATTTTAATTTTCCAGCTACTTGTTTCATAGCTTTCATCTGAGCTGCGGATCCTACTCTAGATACGGAAAGACCAACATTAATGGCAGGTTGAATTCCTGCATTGAATAGATCAGCTGACAAGAAGATTTGTCCGTCGGTAATGGAAATTACGTTAGTGGGAATATAAGCTGAGACATCTCCAGCTTGAGTCTCAACTATTGGTAAAGCAGTCAAACTCCCTCCACCTAACTGAGAATTTAATTTAGCTGCTCTTTCTAATAAGCGAGAATGTAAATAGAAAACATCTCCTGGATAAGCTTCCCGGCCAGGTGGTCTTCTTAATAGAAGAGACATTTGTCGATAAGCTTGTGCTTGTTTCGAAAGATCATCATAAATGATTAATGTATGTTGTTCTTTATACATAAAGTATTCGGCTAAAGCTGCTCCCGTATAAGGAGCAAGATATTGTAATGTAGCAGGAGAATCTGCAGTTTCCGCTACCACAATGGTATACTCCATTGCGCCACGTTCTTGGAACGTATTAACTACCTGAGCTACCGAAGAAGCTTTTTGACCAATAGCGACATAAACACATATTACATTCTGATTTTTTTGATTTATAATCGTATCTGTAGCTACTGCCGTCTTACCGGTCTGTCTGTCCCCAATAATCAATTCTCGCTGACCGCGTCCTATAGGGATCATAGAATCAATAGCAATAAGACCCGTTTGAAGAGGTTCATATACAGAACGTCTTGAAATAATACCTGGAGCGGGAGATTCGATCAATCGAGATTCGGAAGATGAGATCTTCCCCTTACCATCAATAGGTCGAGCTAGCGCATTTACAACTCGACCCAAATAAGCATCACTTACTGGTATTTGAGCAATTTTTCCTGTTGCTCTCACGGAACTACCCTCTTGTATCATCAGACCATCACCCATTAATACAGCTCCAACATTATCTGATTCTAGATTTAGGGCAATACCTACTGTACCATCTACAAATTCTACTAATTCCCCTGACATTACTTTATCAAGACCATGAATACGAGCAATGCCATCTCCTACTTGAAGTACAGTGCCAATATTAACAACCTGGACTTCGTTATTATATTGTTCAATCTGTTTACGTATCATACTACTGATTTCATCGGGTCGAATAGTTACCATTAACACTAGTTAGTTCTTTTTTGAAAAATAAGACCTAGTATATATATATATTATATAGATTCTAAATTATAGATTATAAATTGAAAAAGAAAAAAAAATATATATATATAATATAATAGAACGTTAATCAGTTATGTTTTTCATGGCTAGGAGCAAGTCGATATTATGCTCGATCGTACGTAAATGTAACTCGCTATTCAGACGATTATTCAGAGTTCCTAGAGCTCTTTGGACAGCTTGGCGAGAAATTTGTTGTCGAACCTGTTCAATTACTCTTTGTTGTTCAAAGTGAACGGTTTCATTCTTTAAATTTTCTAATTGTTTCAAATTAACAGAAGCAAGATTGATAAGTTCCTCTTTTTCTTGTTGTATTTGAGAGTATCCATTTACCCGAATTTCACGCGCTCGCATTTCTACTTCCCGTAAGCGAGCTCGGGCTTGCTCAAGCTGATTAGCAGCTCCTTTACATAATTCTTCAGAACTCTGAATAGTACTCACTATTTTCTGTTTACGGTTATCTAATAAATTACTTAATGAAAGTAGATTATCTATTCATAAGTTGAACGAATAATCTCTTCCCAAACCGAACACGAATCTTTCAATTCATTCGGCTTTCCCGCTCGGCTTTTTTTACCAAGCCTACCCTTTTCGTTCATATTATTAAAAATAAGATCAATCTATCAAAGACCGAAATCTACGAAGGGCTCTTTTGCCAAAAGGGGTTTTTTTATTATCAACTGAGTTGTTGTTTTTTTTTTTCTTTTCGTATTTTTTTTTGTTGAATAAATTCGCTTTTGTGTAGGTCGTCGGTTCCGCATTTAAACCCCAAAAATTGGATGGGAGATTAGGACTATTTTTCAGTAGATAGATTGAATAATTCCATTGATATGAATGTTATATATCGAATTAACCTTCAACTATGCCTTTGAACCCATCTCGTATTAGCACAGCGGTGGAAAGAGTACCCAGTTTTGCTTGGACTTCAAGCAGTTTAGCTTTAACCATTTTAAAGATTTTCTCTTATTGGTTGGGATTGGTCAAAAATTTTCCAATCAATTACGAAATGCTATAGTTCTTCCATATTGATTTTTTCCCTTTTAGAAGTAATTCGTTGAGATTATGCACTTTTCTATCTACAAAATGCAGTTGGTTGGATCCAGCTAGATTATTCAAATTTACAACTCGCACACACTCCCTTTCCGAAATAGATCAGTACACCAAGCACCACACTGAGATTTATTATATTTGTTTCTAAAATATTGGTATTTAACCTGAAACCCTCAGCGGAGGATAAATAAATTAGGGAAATGAAAGAATCAGTTACATTTTTCATACGCTCTCCCCTCATAGATAAGGATACTTTTACAAAGTTTTTTCTCCGACTCGATTCATTCTGGATAAGCAGATTTCGAGTACTTAGTAAGTCCCAGGTCCCGCATAACGATAAATAAGGATACAATACAAAAAACTTTGCTCAATCTATCTACTTCTCCGAATGTCGCAAGTCTTTCTGACTAAAACAAGTGACGTATAAGTCCATTTTTTTTGATCAGCCCCTCCCCTATTGGCTGAACAAGAAAATGAATAGAGGGGGGGGTCCTTAAAATCCCGAAGGATACGGATTTTGGTCTCCGAGATTAAACAAATGGATTAGCAAATAAAAGTGCTAGAGCTACAACTAATCCATAAATAGTTAAAGCTTCCATAAAAGCCAAACTTAGCAGTAAGGTACCTCGTATTTTACCCTCCGCTTCCGGTTGTCTCGCAATACCTTCAACAGCTTGTCCCGCAGCAGTGCCTTGACCAATGCCAGGTCCAATAGAAGCAAGGCCTACGGATAATCCAGCAGCAATAACGGAAGCAGCAGAAATCAAAGGATTCATGGTAATCTCCTCTTAGATTAATAAATGGTGGATAATATGATAGTTTTCTCTATTGATTTGATTGTTCACGTTCAACTAGAGAACAATTTCTTTTCTTTGAAAACAACTAAATTCCGATGCGACGAAACGGTATTAAAAAATTATTTCTAATACAAAATAAGTAAATCCTCTACCCTTCTTTCTATTCTTTTTTAGATGAAATATTCTGTCTCTAAATAACTTTTTTAGATAAAAGAGAAAATATTCTGTCTCTAAATAATTAGAATTATAATATATATATATAATTCTATATATATCATATATGCATATATAACATAATACAAACTATGAAAACGTATGTATCCCTTCGAGTCATTGTTCCAGATCGGGGTACACACATAGTTTACTAAACTAATTCCCATTAGTAAACCTATTCATCTTATTATGTAGATATGAATCTACAAATATGATCTATTCTATCTATCGATTTTATCGACGGGTGATCCTGAATTTTTCTACTAAGATCTTAGAGATTCAGTATTTTAATTTATGACTATAATTAAGGGGGAATCAAAATGAAAAGAACATTTAACGTTTTCTATATTATATAGCAAATCATCAATTAAAAGACTGAGTCCAATTAATTAAATTAATGATGACCCTCCATGGATTCTCCTATATAAGCTGCGGCTAGAGTTGCAAAGATTAGAGCTTGAATGCCACTTGTAAATAATCCTAGGAACATTACAGGTATAGGTACCACTAAAGGTACTAAGGAAACAAGAACGGCAACTACCAATTCGTCAGCTAATATATTTCCAAAAAGTCGAAAACTAAGTGATAGAGGTTTCGTAAAATCTTCTAATATGTTAATCGGTAAAAGTATTGGGGTTGGTTGAATATATTTACCAAAATAGCCTAAACCCCTCTTTGTAAAACCTGCATAAAAATAAGCTACTGATGTGAGCAAAGCTAGAGCTACTGTAGTATTAATATCATTTGTAGGTGCGGCTAATTCCCCATGAGGTAATTGAAAAATTCCCCAGGGGAAAAGAGCACCTGCCCAGTTAGAAACAAAGATAAATAGGAACATGGTTCCTATAAAAGGAACCCAAGGACCATATTCTTCTTCGCCAATCTGAGTTCTAGCCAAGTCCCGAACAAATTCGAGAACATATTCCACAAAATTTTGAGCTCCGTTCGGAACGATTTGTGGGTCTCGAACAGCTAGAGTAGCTGAACTTAATAAGACAGCAATTACAATCCAGGAAGTTATAAGTACCTGTGCATGAACTTGGAACCCCCCTATTTGCCAATAAAAATGCTGACCTACTTCCACACCGGATATCTCGTAGAAAAAATCCAGCGTGTTAATAGGAAATTGTACAATATCCATATTACCCTTTACCATATAAAGATGAATTTCAAAAAAAATTATTTATGGTTCAATGACCGATTCCTCAATTATTTCACTATCATCAGTCAGGCTACGAAATAAAATAATTGAATGATTATTGAATTGATTAAGAAGATTTCTGTATTTCTATACAAATAATTTTATCTTAATCTATTCTATAAGATTTGGGAATAGTAGCCAACTTAGTTTTAGCTTCTCTTTTTTTTTATTCGCTTTTTATAGAATTACAATGTTCTACCCGTGCGAATTGCTAAAATTAATTTATTTAGGATCAGTCGGATCGGTCCTCTACCATCATCATTGGCTGGGATTGGGATATCCACGAGATCTGGGTCACAATCTGTATCAACTAAGCAAATTGTCGGAATACCCAAAGTTCTACATTCCCGAATAGCAGTATATTCTCCTTTTTGATCGAGAATTATCACAATATCGGGCAATTTTTTCATGTATCTAATACCTCCCAGATCTTCCTGCAATTTGTTCAATTCTCTCTTGAGTATTGCTGCTTCTTTCTTCGTAAATTGATCAAATCCTCCCGTATTTTGTTTTTTCATTAAATTTTTGAATTTCTCAAGTCTTGCTTCTGTAGTAAACCAATTAGTTAACATACCCGCGAGCCATTTTTTATTTACATAATGACATCGAGCTGCTAAAGCAGCTAATTTAGCTGCATCAGCTGTTTGATGTTTTGTACCAACTATCATAAATTGTTTTCCTGTTTTTGCTCCATCAAACACAAAATCACAGGCTTCTGATAAAAAACGAGCGGTATAAGTCAAATTTATAATATGACTATTTTTACATTCTTTAAAAATGTAAGGTGCCATTTTAGGATTCCATTTTCTGGTCTCATGACCAAAATGAACTCCTACTTTGACCATCTCGTTCAAATTGATGTTCCAATTTTTGTTCGTCATTTTCCTTTTTCTGCTTTTTAATATGAACTGGAATATCTACATTCCAATGGAATGGGTTAGATTGCTTGCCGTAGCGTACTTGGTACAATTATTCATTTGATTTTTTCTTTTTATACAATTACAATAAAGCAAATTGTTAGATTTCTTTCCTTATAAAAAAATTACTTTTTTTTTACTACTCGTTTTGATTTTTTCTTTATTTTGACTAGTTTTTTTAGAACTTTTTTTTTTTGTTTTTGCAATAAAACTGTATACTGATCATCAAAGAAAAAATCTTTCAATATATTGAAAAATATTTTTTGGATCCTCATTCTCAGATCTATTTTACTCCGTTTTTCCAAAGGGTTGAATCCAGTACCAACAGGTATCATTCTCCCGAGAATAACATTTTCCTTCAAGCCCTTCAACCAATCAATGCGACCTTGAAGAGCAGATTTCGCTAAGACCCGAGCAGTTTCCTGAAAACTCGCTTCCGATAGAAAACTTTGAGTATTCAGAGATGCGTTTGTCATTCCCAATAAAATTGTTCGATAGTTTATTCTTTTTTCGAGAGCACGATCCATTCTTTGTACTCGTGATAATCCAATGAGTTCTCCGGGCAAAAAAACACTATTTAGCCCATTTTCAAAATTTTGATTTTCGGACTTTTCGACATCTACAACTAAAACTTTCGATGTAATTTGGCGCACAATAATTTCTATATGCTTATCAGAAATTTGTACCCCCTGGGATCGATAAATTTTTTGAATTTCATTGACCAACTGATTCTGACTATCCTCCATAGTTATTCTAACACTGGCGAATGACCCCCAACAGTTTCCAAAAAATATTGCCAGGTGTCTGTTCAATTCTTGAAAATTATTTTTTCGATTTTTCGATATTAAAGTATTCGAGCGGGCTTCTGATAATTGTTCAACTTTAGGAAGACCTTGAATTATATCATCGGATTTTAATCTTTCGTATGACATAGTGATTAATGTATCTCCTTCGTAAAGAATTTTCCCATAATAACTATTATGAGTTGCTCCTCGAGTACCCAAATAGGGTTTAGCTGATCTAATGATAAAAGATTCCTCACGAACAACTACAATCTGACCGGATCCTTGGAGTTGTTTATCTTCGAATATCCATATACTTTCGCAAAAAAATTGTCCAAGGCTGACTACTGGAAATGCAAAAAAATTGGATAGCGAAAAGTACAAATTCAAATTGAAGAAATTGAAAATAATATTTCTGCATGAATCAAATTTATAAATTTCCCTCTTTTCGTCCATAAAATAGCATTTAGCTACTTGAAAAGTATTCGAGTCATTGTTAGAAATTGAACGTTCATTTAGTAATACTTTTTTATAAGTCATCAAACGACAGTATGGAAAACGATTAGCAATACTATGTAAATAACCCAGGAAACCTGACAATGCAATTTTTTTATTTGCATCCGACTTTTTTACTGTATTTAAGCATTTTAAATCATTAAACAAAACGATTTGCAAAAAATCAGAAGTAGAAAGAACCATAAAAGATTGATCTTTTTTATTCTCATTAGGTACTGAACGAATAGTTCCCTTACTAAGTAATTTACTTTGATCATTCGAAAAAGAAGAATTAGTGTGACCTAATTTGTTATGAAACAAAAATGGAGAACTTGCCATATTGAAAAAAGGGTATTTCAGCAAGCTAATTTGAATCATATTGATAATGATCTTATTTGTTCTTACTGAAATGAGAGAAGCATAAGCCTTTTTTTTTTTTAATCTGGGCCTTCCGTCTAATTGATTTTCAAAAAAATTCCTTTCTTTTTCAATCGAATAACCCCCGAGAATATTCCCATATTTTATCGTTTTTGAACGAGGGTCATTCAAAAAAGCAAAAATGTTGTTCTTTTCATTTTTATAGAGAATATCTTCTCTAGGCATTCTAAGAATTAAATCAGGACAAGGGATTCTTCGCTTTCCCCATTGTTTATCACACCATAATGGTACCATGAGTTCGTTTTTTTCCCTCATATTGTTGGTATTTTCAAGAAGAATGGTGCAATCGATAGAGTCTTGATGTTCGTTAGCTATGGTTCGATCAGTTTCGAGATAATTAAAGATTTTTTTTCCTCTTTCAAAACAGTTTGAGTCAACTGATTCGTGTTGATCCACTGAATAATTCGAAAGTGATTTATGTTTGTGAAGAAGAAGTTCTGTAATATCCACTTGATCTTGATCTTTATGAAAAGCGGATTCATATATACCTCCCGATAATACCCATAAATGAGTTGTCTTTTCTATTAAATTAGACAGCATAGGGATATTCCAGTGCATTTCTCCTGTCAGGCCAGAATATATATATTTCTTTACTTTTTCTTTAAAGGGGGGTTTTTTTGCACGAATCTCAGCAATTATTTGTTCCGATTCCACGAGTTGATTATTCTGAATGAATAGTAAGCTTTCTGGCGGAATCGTTAAGTTTTGTACTTCATATTGATTATCGATAGTCACGTCTAAACTATTATGACATATATAAGCAGGGTGCCCATGACGGGTGCGGGTAGGAAACACTAAATTTTCGTTGAATTCCATTTTTCCGGTGAACGGGGCTCGTATATGTTCTGCAATATCACCCGTAAATACCCCACCAGTATGAAAAGTCCTTAATGTTAGTTGAGTTCCCGGCTCTCCAATTGATTGGCCTGCAATAATGCCGACTGCTTCTCCTAATTCGATTAAGTTACTATGAGTAGTATTCCGACCATAACATAATTGACAAATACAAGATATACTTTTGCAAGTAAAAGGGGTTCGTATATATATTGGTTGTATTTGGAAATAATAGAATTGATTGGCAAGTTTAATCCCAATATCTTCATTGCGCGTGGCAATACATCTTCCCTTTATATATACATCGTCTGCTAATACGCGCCCAATTAGTGTTTGTAGAACAAATTGATTTTTGATTGTTTCTTGATCTTGAATAAGATTTACAAAAAGACCTTGGAAAGTACCACAATCTACTTTACGTACAACGAGGTGTTGTACTACTTCAACAAGTCTACGTGTGAGATATCCAGCATCTGCTGTTCGTATAGAAGTATCTACAACTCCTTTACGAGCACCGTAACATGAAATAATATATTCTGTCAAGGAAAGTCCTTCACGTAAATTTCCTTGAATGGGTAGATCGACAATTTTTCCTTGAGGATCTGACATTAATCCTCTCATACCTACTAATTGGTGAACTTGAGATATATTTCCTCTAGCTCCTGAAAAGGACATCATATGTACTGGATTAAGAGGATCAGTCATCTTAAAATTCGGATTCATTTCTCGTTTCAAATATTCGCTGGTAGCATGCCATATCTCAATCAATTGACGTAATTTTTCCACTGCATGTACATTTCCATAATCATGATGTCTTTCCGAAGCAAACCCTTGTTGCTGCACATCTTGGATAAGCCATAGTTTAGCTGGTGTTGTTAAAAGATCATCAATTCCTAATGAAATAGCTGCATCGGTAGCTTGCTGAAAACCTAAAATCTTCAGTTGATCTAATACATGTGATGTATATGTCATTCCAAATTGATTTACGAATCTTCTAATAAGGTGCTTCATAACAAATTTATCGATCCCTTTATTAAAAAAGGGCAATTCAAAAGGAAAAGGTACTTTGATTTTAGGTTGTATCATAAGAAATATCTCCATTTTGGGTTGGGGAGTAGGAATCAGCAATGGGTTTAAGCTCGAAGGCTCCCTTAATCTTTATTTTTCTCTGCATGAATGAAAGGATTATAAGATTAATAACATTAAATTCTGAATAGTGACAATTCTTGTCGGATATCATAAGTCCACAAGCCTTTTATAGCTTCTTCTATTTCTCGATTAAAACGAATACGACCAACGGTTGTTCGAATGTATTTATTAAGTATTTTCCCCACTCTACCTTTTCTTATTCGAAAATGATCATAGATTTCGTAGAAGGTACCGAAAGATTCATATTGAACTTCGATAGGAAGTTCTCGATTTACTGAATTAATAATAGAGGTATCTATATCTCTCCTCCATCGGAGCCATAAAGGACTATCTAAATCAATTTGTTTTTGTTCATAAGCTTTAAGCGCATCATCATAGCTATAAAACGAAGGTGAGACGATCTTCTTTTTTGAGTTATTCGGATGGTACCTATTTTCATAAATGCCCTGGTTTTTTTGAAGAGTTGATCTATAAAGTCCTAGAAGCATATCTTGAGTCGGTACACAAATAGGGTCTCCTATAGTTGGAGAGATAAGATTGAGATGGGAAAACATAAGTAAACGAGCTTCCACTTGAGCTTCCATAGATAAAGGTACGTGGACAGCCATCTGATCTCCGTCAAAGTCCGCATTAAATCCTGCACAAACCAATGGGTGTAACCGAATGGCACGTTCTTTTATTAAAACAGGTAGAAATGCTTGTATTCCTAATCTGTGTAAGGTGGGTGCTCGATTTAACAATATGGGATGTCTTTGGATAGTCTGTTTAAGTATGTTCCATATAATAGGTTTCCTATCTCGAATTAAAAATTTAGCAGTTCTTAGATTGGGAGCAATCTGTCGTTCAACTAGATCACGAATTAAAAATGCTTGAAAAAGTTCTATTGCCATTTCTCGGGGTAATCCGCATTGATATAATGAGAGATGGGGACCTACCACAATAACAGAACGACCTGAATAATCGACCCGTTTTCCAAGTAAACTTTCACGAAATCTTCCTTCTTTCCCTTGGAGGAAATCTGAGAACGATTTATAAGGTCTATCCTTACTATCTTTCACCGGTTGCGCGCCTATACTATTATCAAGAAGTGCATCTACCGCTTTTTGGACTAATCTCTTCTGATCAAACAATAAATTTGGTATTAGAAATGCACGAGTCCATTTTATAGATTCTAAAAGATTATTATTTCGACGGATAACTTTTAGATAAAGTTCATTGAGATCCGAAGTAATCACTCCACCTTCATTTAATTTATACATTGGCCTCAGGTCGGGAGGAAGAACTGGTAATAGGCATAAAACCATCCATTGCGGTTCTACATTTTTTTGAATAAAATATTTAGCAAATTTCATCCGTCTAACCAAACGATCCTTTCTTCTTTGAAGTGAAAGAAGTTTTTTCTTCATACTTTTATATAGTTTTTTCAAAGGACAGTCTTGCTTCAAAAATTCGGTTTGTGTCTCCTCCGACGAAAATAATATAGATATTTTTGTATCTATTTTCTTCCATTCTATATATGAATGATCTATAATCATTTGCAGATCTAGACCAGCTAATTGTTCTCTGATAGCTTTTCCTCCAGTGGCAATTTCTCGCTCTTGAAATAGCGCAAAATCCCAAGAGAGATAAGAAGCAATATCTTTTGCCCAAAATTTAGACTCATATTCACGAAGTTCTCCCTGAAATCGCAATAAAGTTGGCTTGTTAACTGTGGGCCTAGTAATACAAACATTTGGATAGGTTTTTACAATCTTTTTTCCCCCCCCCTCAGAATCGGACATGAAAGTTTGCTCTCATCCGGCTCAAGTAACTATACCAAAATGGAAAGTTATTATGTATCATTATGCAAAAAATGTTTTTTGTTCTCTGATACAGACAATGTTTCCCGACGGTTTTCGTTCCCAAGTGATAAAACTAAATAGTTACTCTTTGCTCAAGTTCCAAGTGAATTCGATTATTGGTTTACAATTCGTATTATGACATAAATATGGAATTAGTGAGCAGTCTCCTCCCTTTTGAACGATACATTTCTTTGTGAAAGACCTTCAATTTATTGTGAAATTCATATGGGATTTACTTGTCTCTATCTCTTTATTAATTAATCCTGTAGGTTTTTGTTTTACTTCGATGGTTACAATACTATTTGAAGCATATGTGCGATGAATAGACTCCTATAACCATATCTTCTCTTTGTTCTAGAATAAAAAAAAATGAAACAGATTATTCCATTTTGTTTCTAATAAAAGAAATTTTTACGAAGTCCAATTAAGCAATTTAATTAATATACAAGATATTAACCCTAGATTCATTCCTAGATGGTTCTAATTCTGAGCTTCATGCCCCTCTTGCCGAGGGGCGTGTCAGAGCTAAGGGCATCCCAATTAGATTGAATAGGATGACAGTTCCTATGGATCTGTATAATCGGAGCTTGTGATCAAGTCACACATCGCAGTATACTGGGTCTTCTAATTCTTTACGAGTTTTATCTAATAGACTCGCGATATAACTGGGACGTCGTTTGAAATACCAAATATGAACAACTGGACATGCCAGTTTAATGTATCCCATTCGATATCTTCGAATTCGAGGATCAATAACAAGTTCAACTCCACATTGAGTACAAAAATTGGAGTCGTAGTTTTCCTTCTCATTTTCCATCATTGGAGGTTTTACACAAGCACAAACTCCCCTTTTCTTAGGTCCAAATATTCTTTCACAAAGTAATCCATTTCTTATTGGTTCATAAGTTCTATAATCTAAAATCTGTTCTGCAGTCACTTGTCCAACTCTTTCTCCATTAGGTAATATTCTTTCAGACCAAGCGAGAATCTGCTCGGGAGAAACTAATCCAATTTGAAGTTGTTCGTGTTTATTCTGGTCATTCATAAAAAATAAATTTGCATTCATTTTGATCAAACTTCCTTCTTATCTATCTGAAAGTCTATCTCAGATATAATAGTATGATTCAATTCTAGAGCTAAAGATCGAAGTTCTCGACTGAGCAATCGGAAAGATTCTGTAAAAGTGGTAGGTTTAGGCATTGGTTTTCCGTTGAAAATGGCACCAAATATTTTTTCACGAGTGTCCATATGATCAGATTTTAAAGTAAGTATCTCGTGTAAAATATAAGCAACACCAAAACCTTCTAGAGCCCAAACTTCCATTTCTCCTACTCGTTGCCCTCCTCTGGAGGATTTCCCTTTTAGAGGTTGTTGTGTAACCAGCGCATAAGGTCCACGGGAACGTGCATGAATTTTGTCATCAACTTGATGGCACAATTTCGATATATAAGCTATTCCTATTGTAACAGGTTGTTCAAAAACCTTTCCTGTTCTTCCATCAATTAATCTATGTTTTCCAGGATGATCAGTTTCAAATATCCATGGATTAGCTGTTTGCTCGCTAGCTTTATAAAGCTCAGAAAACACTAGTTTTCTAGAAGCTTCTCGCTCATACCTTTCGTCAAAAGGTGCCAGTCTATAATGTTTGTTCATTAGTTTTCCTGCTAAACCAAGTAAACATTCAAAGATCTGTCCTACATTCATTCGTGAAGGTACCCCTAATGGATTTAATACCATGTCCACTGGTGTTCCATTTTGTAAATAAGGCATATCTTGCCTGGGCAAAATTTTTGAAATAATACCTTTATTACCATGCCTTCCCGCTACTTTATCACCCACTTGTATTTTACGTTTTTGTAAAATATATACATGAACTTTTTCTACAATATCGCCGAGATAATCGTCTTCCTCCTCCTCGAACTCCTGAAAGCATCTCACATCGATAACTCGACCTTTTACACCTTTAGGGACTCTAAAACAATTTTCTTTTCCAGTAGGTGCCTTAATATCAAATAAAGCTTGTAATAATTTTCCTTCTGGAGTATTTATTAGTGAGTCTTCTTCTGCTTCCAGTATTAATTTACCTACTAATATATCACCTGTTTCTATCCAAGATCCTATCATTACAATGCCGTTTTCGTCCAGATGACGGAGTAAGTAAGCATTTAAATGAGGTATTTCTCTAGTTATTACTTCAGGGCCCTGGTCCGTCAAATAAACTCCAATTTCGTATCTTACGATCTGAAAAGAAGTAAAAATGTCTTCATATACCAGACGTTCACTAATAAGTATTGCATCTTCAAAATTGTATCCTTCCCATGGCATATAGGCCACTAAGATGTTTTTTCCCAAAGAAAGTTCTCCCCCTGCTGTAGCTGCACTGTCTGCTATAATTTGTCCCCTCTTTACATATTCCCCTTGGCGAACTCGAGGTTTTTGATGCACACAAGTATTACTATTAGAACGTTGATATAGAATCAATTCTGTTTCTATATTGTCTCGAGCAACAGATGAAGTTATGATTATATTTTCACCATCAATATACTTTATTTTTCCCCCTTGCTTGGCTATAGCTACACTTCCTGAATCTAGAGCTACTTGACCCTCCAATCCAGTTCCGACAATACATTTCTCAGGTTGAACAAGTGGAAGTGCTTGACGCTGCATATTAGAACCCATTAAAGCACGATTCGCATCATTATGTTCGATAAAAGGAATAAGGCAAACTCCAACGGAAAAATATTGGGAAGGGAAAATACTTCTGAAATGAATTTGGTCCCATGCAAAAAATAAAAATTCTTGTTGAAATCGAGCTGCAGTCAATTGTTCCTCTGGAATCCCTTGATTTAATGCCAGAGAATTCCCTATAGCTATCCGATAATATTCATCTTCTCCCGGTAATAGATAAACCATATGGTCTTTGTTCGATCTCTCAGATAGCCTATAGAATGGACTTTGTAAAGAGCCGTAATGACCAAGCGTTGCATAAATAGATAACGATCCAATAAGCCCAACATTTATTCCTTCGGATGTCGTAATCGGACAAATACGTCCATAATGACTAGGATGAATATCCCGTATACGAAAAGTAGACGTTCGACTTGTCAATCCTCCAGGGCCCAAAGAGCTTACTTTTCGACTATGAACTATTTCTGCCAACGGATTAGTTTGATCCAAAAATTGTGCTAAAGGATGTAAACAAAAAAAATTCTGAAAAGTATCCGTTAATGAAATGAAAGTTTCCAATTTAATAAGAGTTATTCTCTTTTTAGGATTGATTGATGCAGGTAATATAGTTTTTTCAACTGCTTCTCTGAAATCATATAGAGCTAATCGTAATTGCTCTTGTAATAAATCTGCTACAGAACGAATATATCGATTTTGTAAGTGATCTATATCATCGGGTGTACCCGTTCCAAATTGCACTTTGATAAGGTAATCCACAGCAGCCAATATATCGTGCGGTAATAATAAAATCTCGTTCTCGGGTATACCAAGACTTAGTTTTTTATTCAGATTTCGTCGACCAATCTTTCCTAATAAACATTTCGTTCGAAAAAATCTTGTTACTTTTTCATATATAGACTCAAAATCCAATTCTTCTTCTTCTTCTTCTTCTCCTTCTTCTTCACTTTCGTCACTTATGTAAAGTTTTTTATAAAGTTTCAAAATAGCTTTCCGCTTCCCGCCATACCAATCGTACTTGTATGTATAATACTCCTCTGAATATTGAAAAAATGCTTTAAGATTCTTATAGTTAAAAATATCTTCGGAATTTAGACCCATAGCCAATAAAAAAAGTAAAACAGATATTTTTTTTTTTTTTTTTATACGAATCCATATCTTTTCTGTTTTTTTATTAAGCTCTAATCTTGATCTTCCTCCCCAATCTGAAATTATTGTGGCAATCCAGATAATGTTTCCCGACGGTTTTCGTTCCCAAGTGTAATAAATACCGGGACTTCTTACTATTTGATTGACCACGACTCTGTAATTTCCATTTATTACAAAAGTTCCTTTAGAATTCATCAAAGGAATATCTCCCAGATATAAAATCTGGTCCTGTATTTCACAAGTTTTCTTAGTTTTCTTAATCAATTTTGCTGGTACATATAATTGACAGTTATATGTAAGAGACATATATACAGCATCTCTCTCTTTAATGAAAGGTTCTATTAGTTTATATTCATTCCCCAAAAGAATAATTTTTATCTTTTTATTTGAGCTTTCAATTTTTGAAAAGTTATTGATTTCTTCTATTAAGCTTTGATTGATAAAACGAAAAAATCCTTCAAGTTGTATTTTCCCAAATTGGGGAATTGTAAATATTCCTTTATTTTCTTCTAATCGCATTGAATATTTGCTATCCTATATTATATAGTATATATCTATATTTCGATATTTATTCCCCATTAATCTATACGAATAAATTCGACAAAAAACTGACATGTTTTGTTCACTATATTAGAATAAAAGAAAAAAGAAGTTATTTTCTTTTATTATTTCTAATATATGATTATATGATGGGAATATTTCTATAGTTGTAAATTCTCTAGTTATTGACAGACAAAAGTGGATTTAGTATACTAATTGAGTACGCTAAATTCCTATTCTATACTAGAGGGAGTAACTTAAATCCCTAACCTATATTAATAGGTTATAGGTTCCATTTCAATAAGATAATTGAAAACCAATCCCTCTTTTTTCCTATTGGAAAAGTCTAAATCCCCTATTAGACCTAGGGGCTATAAATTGGTTATACTACATATCCGAGTCATAAACAAGAATACGTGAAATACCTTACATATCAATAGATAAAGCAAAATAGTTTTTCCCTTAGGATAAACTAGATGTGGGGATGGCGACATAGCCAAGTGGTAAGGCAGGGGACTGCAAATCCTCGATCCCCAGTTCAAATCTGGGTGTCGCCTTGGTAGCCTAAACAAATAGAAAAATCTCTATTTGTATCCATGTCTTTTGGAGACAACTTGTGTAGCTTCAGGTCCTATTGCTATATAGCAGATATAAATTCAATGAGAGTAATTAGTTAAGTTACAATAAAAAATTTTGATAAGTCTCTACTATCGACTCATCCTTTTAGAATAGGAAGGTAGAGGATTTATTTCCACTTTGCACTATTTTGAATAGTTCCATTATCATCAAGAATTAATAATGATATTATTCTTTTTTTTTTTTTCAGTTTTATAAAGAGAGGGATTCGTATGGATATAGTCGGTATCGCTTGGGCTGCTCTAATGGTAGTTTTTACTTTTTCTCTTTCACTCGTAGTATGGGGTAGAAGTGGAATTTAATAGAATTTGAATAGTCCTTCTGTTTTGAATCTTAATCGTTCTGTTAAAAACAAATAAAAATGAATATGAAAAAATGAAATAATGATAGTAATTATTTCATTTTTTCATATTTAATTATCAACGATATGATTAATAATAGAAAATTGATCATATTAGAAAAAATGCAATTCTACTTCATATTTGATAAATATGAAGTAGAATTTGATATTCTATATCGAATATCGAACCATACTATTCTTAACTATACATCTGTTAAAGCATATGGAGCATTATTGCTCTGTCTTTTCCATATCAATTTTTTGCCTTTAACAATTGAATTTACATAAACTTTTTCCAGAGATATGTAAGAAATTATGATTAGTTCCCACGAAACAAATGATAATTTAGATCTACTTATCCAAAATATGTATAGAAGTGGTACAAACGAGAAATTTTCCTTTCCTTTTTCTTTTGTACTACTTCTTCTCAAAATAAAATCTGCCGACTGCTATTCCTTTTTTTTGCTGACGATCTAGACTAATTCTAGATTATAAGTAATCACTCTAGTTCGCTTTGAGGCCTCGTTTGTGCGTAAATGACGATTAGAAAAGCAGTAGGCACTGTAACGAATAATAGAACAGCAATAAATGCAACGTTATTTACTTCCATGATTGATTTTCACTTCGTTTTAAAATAACTCGAGATTTGATCTCATAGAGTATCTCTTTAAAAAAGAATGGATTGAATCCATGGAGGACTAGTATAACATACTAGTATCTCTTATTCATCTCGGATTTAGTAATCCGGCCCCTAATGGATCGATCCCATCATTTTATTAGTATAGTTCCGAGGGTTGACTCAATTCAATTTTATCAATAACGATAGACATTAACATAAAAAAAGATTTGATTGAGACAAACATTAATCAAATCTTTTTTTATGTTAATGTCTATTATATAAAAATAGATAATAATTCATATTTTGAAAGATGATGATCCCGGAAATAGCCAAAAACCAAAAAGGGTCTAGTAAAAAATGAATTATATTGGTTGTCATTATCTGTATTTGTACTTGCACATACTTGGGAACACCAGTAAACGATTACTGATAATCAATCGGTAATGGCTCTTATTTACCTTAATTCGTTTTGTAATGTCGTTTTTACCGAGAGATAAAAAAAGAAAATGAATAGCTCCCAATTATCTTACGCTAATAATTGACCATGACCCTGGAATGAGAAGAATAATTTGGATAGTAAGCAAAATAGAATTGAATCTTTTCTATTTTTTAGAAATCAGATCATTATAAAACGTTATTTTCGTTTCTTTTTTTATTTCTCAAGGAAAAAAGAAGATTGCAGATCTATGCTGATAATTCGGCGAATACACACACAAAATGTGTAAAAAATTGTCAAATCTATTCTAGTCTACTCTATTTTCCTTTTTTGCTCTTGTTTGGGGTAGGGATCGCTCAAACAATTGTTCAATTTATTGAATCGGGACTGACGGGGCTCGAACCCGCAACTTCCGTCTTGACAGGGCGGTACTCTAACCAATTGAACTACAATCCCACTAGGTACAGTTTATTGACTAATTAAGTCATAGTCAAAAAACTATGCCGGGTCGTCTTTTGTTTTGTAAAACTTTTCTCTTTCAAATATATTAAAAAGTATCTGTTCGTTCCGATACTGTATATAGAAAGTATCGGATTATAGGAGATTCAAAAACCAATTACCTTTTTTATCTGATAGATAAATATCTATCTCAATCTATCAAGTTGGTATTGGGCCGAGCTGGATTTGAACCAGCGTAGGCATATTGCCAACGAATTTACAGTCCGTCCCCATTAGCCACTCGGGCATCGACCCAGGAAAAAATGGGAAGTTATTATAGTACCTAATTAGGTACTATAATAACTTTCCTAGCCTAGTACCCCTAGGGGAAATCGAATCCCCGTTGCCTCCTTGAAAGAGAGATGTCCTGGGCCACTAGACGATAGGGGCCTACTTATTGTTATAATATTCAAATCCCTAGGAATTTGTCAATAAAAAGAATCTTTCTTAATATTTCATTATTGAATATTCTTCTTGTGTTGTCAGGATCGACAATATAACTATATTCAATTATTTGAGTTCTATATTGACCCCATTATTTAGCATCTATCGAATATGTAATAGACTTATCCATTGGTCATGAAATGGCCAAAAGCCTTTTTAACTCAGGGATAGAGTAACGCCATGGTAAGGCGTAAGTCATCGGTTCAAGCCCGATAAAGGGCTCTTGCTTGCAATAAAGCCCAGTTTTGATTTTTAACATTGATTAAGACAAAAAAGCTACAATATACCTTTTTTTTGTTATAACGGAATAGAACATGTTAATATAAATTGAGGACAACTAACATATAAAATTTTAGATATAGCTTTTTTTCTTTATCTTGCTACTAATAAGATGAGGAATAGTATAAGATTAGGCATAATTTACTTAACTTTCGTATTTTTCATTGAAGAATACTAATTTCAATTAGGTTTTGAACTAAATAAAAATTAGAAGTAAGTGAACCTAACCCATTAACTGACTAATAATATAAGTTATTCTTATATTGAAAATTGAGGTAGATTTTGAAAGTTAACCTTTCAATCAATTGAAATTATTCAAATACTCTTCTATTTGGTTGTTAATTGGATATTCTGTCGAATGATTTTTTTCTTTCCGAAAAAATGGATATGTAAGTCTGAATTCTAGATAGAAGTATTTTGCTTTTATCTTTAAAAGTATAATTCAATTATGATGTACCAAACATTCTTACTATGTTTGTACAAGACATTTTATCTCGTTCATTCTACCAGTGGAAAATAGATTGGAATTGAGATATCAAAAAAGATAAGAAAAAAAATGGAATACGTGAATTTTCGAAACCCAATTTATTGAAAGGGATGATGGATTCAAAATTGTCCATAAATATTTGAAATATAAAACAATGTATACCCTTTGATTCTATCAAATAGGGTGCTCGAAAAAGGTTGAAATAGTTAAATAGGAGGATTACTATGACTATAGCCCTTGGAAAGTCTTCCAAAGAAGAACAAACTTTATTTGATATTATGGATGACTGGCTACGCAGAGACCGTTTTGTTTTTGTGGGTTGGTCCGGTTTATTGCTTTTTCCTTGTGCTTATTTTGCGCTAGGCGGATGGTTCACGGGCACAACTTTTGTGACTTCGTGGTATACTCATGGATTGGCCAGTTCCTATTTGGAAGGTTGTAATTTTTTAACTGCTGCAGTTTCTACGCCTGCTAATAGTTTGGCACATTCTTTGCTGCTATTATGGGGTCCTGAAGCACAAGGAGATTTTACTCGCTGGTGTCAATTAGGTGGTCTATGGACTTTCGTTGCTCTTCATGGTGCTTTTGGTCTAATAGGCTTTATGTTACGCCAATTTGAACTTGCTCGATCTGTGCAATTACGACCTTATAATGCAATTGCGTTCTCTGGTCCGATTGCTGTTTTTGTTTCCGTATTCTTGATCTATCCATTAGGTCAGTCTGGTTGGTTTTTTGCGCCTAGTTTTGGCGTAGCAGCTATTTTCCGATTTATCCTCTTTTTTCAAGGTTTTCATAATTGGACCTTGAATCCATTTCATATGATGGGAGTTGCCGGAGTATTGGGTGCTGCTCTTCTATGCGCTATTCACGGTGCTACCGTAGAAAATACTTTATTTGAAGACGGTGATGGTGCAAATACATTCCGTGCTTTTAACCCAACTCAAGCCGAAGAGACTTATTCTATGGTCACTGCGAACCGTTTCTGGTCCCAAATTTTTGGGGTTGCTTTTTCCAATAAACGTTGGTTACATTTCTTCATGTTATTTGTGCCGGTGACCGGTTTATGGATGAGTGCCATTGGAGTAGTTGGCCTAGCTCTAAACTTACGTGCTTATGATTTTGTTTCCCAGGAGATTCGTGCAGCAGAAGATCCTGAATTTGAGACTTTTTATACAAAAAATATTCTTTTGAACGAAGGTATTCGTGCTTGGATGGCGGCTCAGGATCAGCCTCATGAAAATCTTATATTCCCTGAGGAGGTTCTACCCCGTGGAAACGCTCTTTAATGGAACTCTAACTTTAGCTGGTCGTGACCAAGAAACCACTGGTTTCGCTTGGTGGGCTGGTAATGCTCGACTTATTAATTTGTCAGGCAAATTACTTGGAGCTCATGTGGCTCATGCCGGATTAATTGTATTCTGGGCTGGAGCAATGAATTTATTTGAAGTGGCTCATTTTGTACCGGAAAAACCTATGTATGAACAAGGATTGATTTTACTTCCCCATCTAGCTACTCTAGGATGGGGAGTCGGTCCTGGTGGGGAAATTGTGGACACTTTTCCCTATTTTGTATCCGGGGTACTTCACTTAATTTCTTCTGCAGTTTTAGGCTTCGGTGGTATTTATCACGCACTAATTGGACCCGAAACTTTAGAAGAATCTTTTCCATTTTTTGGTTATGTATGGAAAGATAGGAACAAAATGACCACAATTTTAGGTATTCACCTAATCTTACTAGGTATTGGTGCTTTTCTCCTAGTGTTTAAGGCTTTGTATTTTGGTGGTATATATGATACCTGGGCTCCCGGCGGTGGAGATGTAAGAAAAATTACGAACCTTACGCTTAACCCAAGTACTATATTTGGTTATTTACTAAAATCCCCTTTTGGAGGGGAGGGATGGATTGTTAGTGTGGACAATCTAGAAGATCTAATTGGAGGACATGTGTGGTTAGGTTCCATTTGTATCTTCGGTGGTATCTGGCACATCTTAACAAAACCTTTTGCGTGGGCTCGCCGTGCGTTTGTATGGTCCGGAGAAGCTTACTTATCTTATAGTTTAGCAGCTCTCTCTGTCTTTGGTTTCATTGCTTGTTGTTTTGTTTGGTTTAACAATACAGCTTATCCCAGTGAATTCTATGGACCTACCGGCCCAGAGGCCTCTCAAGCACAAGCATTTACTTTTCTAGTTCGAGACCAGCGTCTTGGAGCTAGTGTGGGGTCTGCCCAGGGGCCCACTGGTTTAGGTAAATATCTTATGCGTTCTCCTACTGGAGAAATTATTTTTGGAGGGGAAACGATGCGTTTTTGGGATCTTCGTGCTCCCTGGTTGGAACCTTTAAGAGGTCCTAATGGTTTGGACCTTAGTAAGCTGAAAAAAGACATACAACCTTGGCAAGAACGACGTTCAGCAGAATATATGACTCATGCTCCTTTAGGTTCTTTAAATTCTGTGGGTGGTGTAGCTACCGAAATTAATGCGGTTAATTATGTTTCACCTCGAAGTTGGTTATCCACTTCTCATTTTGTTCTAGGATTTTTCTTTTTCGTAGGTCATTTGTGGCATGCAGGAAGAGCTCGTGCAGCTGCAGCAGGATTTGAGAAAGGAATTGATCGTGATTTTGAACCTGTTCTTTCCATGACCCCTCTTAATTAAACCAAAGAGAAAATTATAAATATCTAATTTCTTTTTAGATATTAAAAGGATAGTTATATTGCCATTATTCTTCCAACTGAATCCTTCCTTGTTGCTCGGCTATATAGAGCCGAGCATTTTTTTAGGTACTGAACTCAAGTTCTATCTAGGATTTTTGTTTTTCCTAAGTTAAGTTTAATTGTTCGATCAACAAAAGGAGAGAGAGGGATTCGAACCCTCGATAGTTTTTAACTATACCGGTTTTCAAGACCAGAGCCATCAACCACTCGGCCATCTCTCCCAAGTTAGCATAACTCATTTTATCCCGACAGATAATATCTGTCTATAGGGCTTATAGTTATATATAACTATTATGATGATAAAAAGAAAATTTGCTGATTCTTTCTTTCTTTATACTCGAAATTGGAAAATTTCGATTCATTTATGATCAAATAAAAATCCGTAGTGCATTTTAATTCAAAAGACCGGATAGGGATCGAATGGTATAGCCTTTTGAATCTGTTGGAAGCTTTTAAGATTACAACCATGACTATTGCGTTCCAATCGTCTGTGTTTGCATTAATTGCAATTTCAATTCTACTAGTAATTGGTGTACCTGTCGCACTTGCCTCTCCTAATGGCTGGTCAAGTCAAAAAAATGTACTATTTTCAGGCGTATCATTATGGATTGGATTAGTCTTTTTAGTAGGTATTCTAAATTCTTTCATATCTTAAGATAGATTGATCTTTTGGGTTTAAAATATCCTTCCTCCCCCTGGGCAAATTATTCATAAAGGAATTTACGATAAATAAAAAACCAGGTAATGAAAGTGCTCAAGAGAGAGGTTCTTATTAATATGATTGATAATTGATCAATAAGTCTATTGAAATAGAAAAATTGACCTCCATAGAATGATAATATATGGGTATATATTATACCCATATAACGAGTTAAATGCGGGTATGGTTGAATGGTAGAATTTCTCCTTGCCAAGGAGAAGATGCGGGTTCGATTCCCGCTACCCGCCCATCTGTGGAATAGAATTCTGGACTAGTTATCGTATTGGTTTAGTCGTATTTGTATCTTTGCGGAGACGGGATTTGAACCCGTGACTTCAAGGTTATGAGCCTTGCGAGCTACCAAACTGCTCTACTCCGCGTTATCCCTTCATATTAACCTTTTTTATAATACCAAAAAATGGGTACATCGGGCAATCCCTTGGGTATGCTATTCTCCCTCCCTTATATAGGGAGGGACTTTTCTATCATAACAATAACTTTAAAGAATCTTTTTTTTACCCTACCAACTCGATTTTGTTACCCCAGCCAACAAACATGCGTGAGCCATTTCACGGATTATATATCCGGATAATTCAAAGTCTCTATAATTGGCTCTGGGTCTTCCAGTCTTCAAACAACGTCGGCGAAGACGTGTAGGTGCACTATTACGCGGTAGAGATTGTAATTTTCTATAAATTTCCAATTTTTCATCCAGTGATGAGACTTCGCTCATCTCTTTTTTCAAAGATTGGCGAAGCAAATTATATTTCCTTTCCAATCTTTGTTTCTTTTTCTCTCTTTGAATGAGACTTTTTCTTGCCATAATGATTCAGCTACTTTATATAGAATATAGATCAAATTTGAGATAGAGAAGTATTACGTAGAGTACTCCTTCTTTTTATGCACAGAGATTAGATTGAAAATCTAAAAAATGCAAAAGAATTAACCGAATTTACCTGATGTAGAGGCGATTAAGAAAGCTGCATAGGTGAATATATAGCCTACAGAAAAGTGAGCTAATCCAACTAATCGTGCTTGAACAATGGAAAGAGCTACCGGCTTATCTCTCCATCGAACTAAATTAGCCAGAGGTGTGCGTTCATGAGCCCATGCAAGAGTTTCAATCAGTTCTTGCCAATATCCACGCCAAGAAATAAGAAACATAAATCCAGTAGCCCAAACAAGATGTCCAAATAAGAACATCCACGCCCAGACAGATAAACTGTTCATACCAAAAGGATTGTATCCATTAATTAGTTGTGAAGAATTTAACCAAAGATAATCTCTTAACCATCCCATTAAATAAGTGGAAGACTCATTAAATTGAGCTACATTTCCCTGCCATAAGGTGATATGCTTCCAATGCCAATAAAAAGTAACCCATCCAATGGTATTCAACATCCAGAAAACTGCTAAATAAAAAGCATCCCAGGCCGAAATATCGCAAGTACCGCCCCGTCCCGGACCATCGCAAGGAAAACTATAACCAAAATCTTTCTTATCAGGCATTAGCTTAGAACCGCGCGCATCTAAAGCACCTTTTACTAAAATCAATGTAGTCGTATGCAAACCTAGAGCAATAGCATGATGAACCAAAAAATCTCCAGGACCAATTGTTAAGAAGAGTGAATTTTTATTATCGTTAATAGCATTCAACCAACCGGGTAACCATAAGCTTTTGCCGGCATTGAATGCTGGATCATTTGCTGAAGATAAGAGCACATCAAAGCCATATAAGGCCTTACCATGAGCAGATTGTATCCATTGAGCAAATATAGGCTCAATCAAGATTTGCTTTTCTGGAGTACCAAAAGCGAGCATAACATCGTTATGAACATAAAGTCCCAAGGTATGAAAACCTAGGAATAAACTAACCCAACTCAAATGAGATATTATGGCTTCCTTATGCTCCAACATTCTCGCCAATACATTATCCTTATTTTGTTCTGGATTATAATCTCTAATGAGAAATATAGCTCCATGAGCAAATGCCCCTGTCATAATGAATCCGGCAATGTATTGATGATGAGTATACAAAGCAGCTTGAGTAGTAAAATCTTGTGCTATGAATGCATAGGCAGGCAAAGAATACATGTGTTGAGCTACTAAAGAAGTAACAACTCCCAAAGAAGCTAGAGCAAGACCTAATTGAAAGTGAAGAGAGTTATTGATTGTGTTGTAAAGACCCTTATGCCCGCGTCCTAATAAGCCTCCCGGAGGAACATGTGCTTCTAAAATATCTTTTATACTATGTCCAATTCCAAAGTTGGTTCTATACATATGACCAGCAATGAAAAACACAAATGCAATAGCTAAATGATGATGCGCGATATCAGTTAGCCACAAACTTTGAGTTTGTGGATGGAATCCCCCGAGAAGAGTTAGAATAGCAGTTCCCGCCCCTTTAGTGGTACCAAATAAATGACTGCTGGAATCAGGATTTTGAGCATAAAGATTCCACTGACCTGTAAAAAGTGGTTCCAACCCTTGGGGATGTGGTACTACATCTAAAAAATTATCCCATCTTATGTGCTCTCCTCTTGATTCAGGAATAGCCACATGAACTAAATGCCCCGTCCAAGCCAAAGAACTGACTCCGAAGAGCCCTGATAAATGATGATTTAGACGAGATTCGGCATTTTTAAACCATGAAACACTTGGTTTCCATTGAGGTTGTAGATGCAGCCAACCCGCTGTTAAAAAGAGAGCAGAAAGAAATAGCAAGAAAAGAGCTCCAGTATAAAGATCTTCATTAGTGCGTAAACCAATTGTATACCACCACTGATAAACACCGGAATAAGCAATATTTACCGGACCGGGAGCACCTCCTCGGGTAAAAGCTTCTACGGCCGGTTGACCAAAATGAGGATCCCAAATTGCATGAGCAATAGGTCTTACATGTAAGGGGTCGTGGACCCATGCTTCAAAATTGCCTTGCCAAGCTACGTGGAACAAATTACCAGAGGTCCACAGAAAGATTATAGCTAACTGACCAAAGTGAGAAGCAAAAATCTTTTGATAAAGGCGCTCTTCGGTAATATCATCATGACTCTCAAAGTCATGTGCAGTAGCAATACCAAACCAAATACGACGAGTAGTTGGGTCCTGGGCCAAGCCTTGGCTGAACTTTGGAAATCTTGATGCCATAATGCTTTATCCTCCTAGCCATTATCCTACTGCAATAATTCTTGCTAGGAAGAACGCCCATGTTGTGGCGATTCCACCCAGAAGGTAATGAGCTACTCCTACAGCGCGTCCTTGAACAATACTCAAGGCTCTCGGCTGGATAGCAGGAGCAACTTTTAATTTATTATGGGCCCAAACAATAGATTCAATAAGTTCTTGCCAATATCCACGGCCACTAAATAGGAACATTAAACTAAAGGCCCAAACGAAATGAGCACCTAAGAATAAAAGACCATATGCAGATAATGGAGAACCATAAGATTGGATTACTTGAGAAGCTTGTGCCCATAGAAAGTCACGGAGCCACCCATTAATTGTAATGGAACTCTGCGCAAAGTTTCCTCCTGTAATATGAGTTACCACTCCCTGATCACTTATACTACCCCAAACATCGGACTGCATTTTCCAACTAAAATGAAATATTACTACCGAAATTGCATTGTACATCCAGAATAACCCTAAGAAGACATGATCCCAGGCAGATACTTGGCATGTTCCTCCTCTACCAGGCCCATCGCAAGGAAAACGAAAACCAAGATTCGCTTTATCGGGTATTAAACGAGAACTGCGAGCAAATAAAACACCTTTAAGTAATATTAATACAGTCACATGGATAGTAAATGCATGAATATGGTGCACTAAAAAATCTGCAGTTCCTAATGGAATAGGTAACAAAGCCACTTTGGCACCTACTGCTATCAAATCACCACCTCCCCAAGTTAAGCTGGTGCTTGCTGTTGCATCAGGAGCTGTCAAACTGGGTGCTAAAGCATGAGTGTTTTGTATCCATTGAGCAAAGATAGGTTGTAATTGGATAGCAGTATCTGAAAACATATCTTTAGGACGTCCTAAAGCACTCATAGTATCATTATGAATATATAGACCAAAACTATGGAAACCTAAGAAAATACATACCCAGTTGAGGTGTGATACAATTGCATCACGATGTCTCAGAACACGGTCTAAAAGATTGTTGTACTGAGTAGTCGGATCATAGTCTCTTACCATAAAAATAGCTGCATGTGCAGCAGCGCCAACTATGAGAAATCCACCAATCCACATATGGTGCGTGAACAGAGATAGTTGGGTACCATAGTCAGTAGCTAGATATGGATAGGGAGGCATAGAGTACATATGATGAGCTACGATAATAGTTAAAGATCCTAACATAGCTAGGTTAAGAGCTAATTGAGCATGCCATGAAGTAGTTAAGATCTCGTAAAGACCTCTATGTCCTTCCCCTGTAAATGGACCTTTATGAGCCTCCAAAATATCCTTGAGGTTATGACCAATAACCCAATTGGTTTTATACATATGACCAGCGATTAGGAAAAGAACTGCAATAGCCAAATGGTGGTGTGCAGTATCGGTCAGCCACAGACCCCCCGTTACTGGGTTGAGTCCTCCACGAAAAGTCAAAAAGTCTGAATATTTCGACCAATTCAGAGTGAAAAATGGGGTCAATCCCTCAGCGAAACTGGGATAAAGTTGAGCCAAAAGCTCACGATTTAAAATAAATTCATGAGGAAGTGGTATCTCTTTAGGGTCCACTCCAGCATCTAAGAGTTGATTAATAGGTAAAGAAACGTGTATTTGGTGTCCTGCCCAAGATAGAGAGCCAAGTCCTAGTAACCCTGCTAAATGGTGGTTCAACATGGATTCTACATCTTGGAACCAAGCCAATTTTGGAGCAGCTTTGTGATAATGGAACCAACCAGCAAAAAGCATTAACGCTGCAAAGATCAATGCACCAATTGCGGTGCAGTAAAGTTGCAATTCACTAGTTATTCCGGATGCTCGCCAAAGTTGGAAGAACCCAGAGGTTATTTGTATTCCTCGAAAACCTCCACCCACATCTCCATTCAAAATTTCTTGGCCTACTATCGGCCAAACTACCTGAGCACTGGGTTTAATGTGAGTAGGATCGCCTAGCCATGCTTCATAATTGGAGAAACGAGCACCGTGAAAGTACATCCCACTTAGCCAAATAAGTATGATGGCTAATTGACCAAAATGGGCACTAAATACTTTGCGAGAGATCTCTTCCAAATCATTGGTATGGCTATCAAAATCATGAGCATCAGCATGTAGATTCCAGATCCAGGTGGTAGTATTGGGTCCCTTAGCTAGTGTCTTTGAGAAATGACCGGGTTTAGCCCATTTTTCAAAAGAGGTTTTAACAGGATCCCTCTCCACTATGATCTTTACTTCTTCCGGTGAACGAATGGTCATTGAGTTCTCCTCTTTCCAGACGAGACATGAGAAAAAACCCGCCGAATTAAAAAAAAAAATGACTATATATTCTAAACTCGTCCCTCTCTTTATTTCCCAGTTTAGAACTGGAGCGACTATGATACGGAAGTCGATTTGAGGCAGATGTTCAAATTTATTATGACATATCCGATAGGTGCTTAATGGACCGTTACGAGATATAAAACTTTCCCGCCCAGTGGTAAGATATATCAATATGATACAATGATCATCTTCATATCCAGATTTATTTATCCATATCTCTGGACCCATATATTATAGATCACTTTTATGATTCAAAAGAACTTTGAATTGATGAATATTAATAAATTTTTCATACAATTGTTATTTCTGGACGAAATTTATTCATATTAAATTCTTATATTTTCTATTTTTTTCTTATAATGATAAACTAAGGGAAGCTAATTCGTTCGAATAGCATGATAAATTTCATCATCTTGACTATAGGAATCGGGAGATTTTCATTCTCCAAAACGTCCTGTAATCTTTAACCGATTTTGTGCTTCGATATAATTGCTTGGAGCAAGTGCTATAGCTTGTTTCCAATATTCAGCAGCTTGATCAAACCAAGCTTCCGCAATTTCAGGATCTCCCTGTTGAATGGCCTGTTCTCCTCGGTCGGGATAGAGCAACTTCTAAAAGTTTTCCTCCCTTAGAACCGTACTTGAGAGTTTCCTATCTCATACGGCTCAATTAACTATTCTTTAGTCCTTGTACCCAAACTTCCAAAATAGGGTAAGTAAATACGTTCAGCTTAACCGAAAGAACAGAATGGGTCAATGACATGAGTTTAAAACTTCACTTTCGATAAATGATCAGGTTTTTTCTTTTCTCCCACCGTAAAAAGATGAAGTATTACAAATAAAGAGATCTACTTCAGATTATCCAGATAAAAATCTTTTTAAGAGGTAACTATCTATGTTCTGTATAGAAATTTTGAAATAATACTTTCCTACCAGGAAAGTACTTCACGTCTTTAGGATCTGATGCTACACCGCTGCTCAATAACCTAGTTAAATCAATTCTATTACATAAATAGATTCCTTATTTTTGCCCATGAGCAGATTTGATCGTATCAGCCCGAACTTTCAATAATTGATCTTTATGGTGCTTTCTTCATCAATTGAATTGATTTTATTTTATCCATGGACTATCTAGGCTATATTTACCCATTCATATTTGGGCTCCTATGAAGGATATTCTTTTGACTACAGCTCATAAAAAACCGTTGTTTTGGACGGTGCATATGTAGAAAGCCTCTTTTTTTTCTTTTTCGTACTAAACGAATTCGTTCTATAGTACAGATAGCCGCACGTAATGACAGATCAAGGCCGTATTGTTAAGAGCTTGTGGTAAAGACGGGTTTCGTTCTAATGCCTGGAAATAATATTCTAAAGCCTTAGTATGTTCCCCATTACTTGTGTGGATAAGACCTATATTATACAATATATAACTTCGGTCATAGGGGTCAATTTCCGGTCGCATGGCTTCATAATAATTTTGTAAAGCTTCCGCATATTCCCCTTCGGATTGAGCTGACATTCGTTACGGTCGTTCATTCAATTGAAATGATCTCCGCTTCAAAACCGTACATGAGAATTTCACCTCATACGGCTCCTCCTTTTTTTACAGAATAAGGAAAGTAATAAATTGACAAGAAAAAAGATTTTCCTTATTATTATGAATTAACAGGAACTAGTGTATTTCCAATGAATCTCTAGCTATCCTTCTTGCAAAGATTTTTTTATCAATTTTTATTTGTAAAATAAAATATAAACATAACCTCTAACAATTTCTTTGTCCTTAACGCACTGTATTTTACGGGAATTATTCACTCCAACAGTCTCCGATGGTTCTAGCGATATCCGAAATACAAACGAGATGGATGTTTGTTGCCTCAACCATTCTAACTAGCCCTTAAAAAAATAAAAGGTCTTATATATTCTTATTTTTTATTTTAACGAAGCATTTGTGTTGTCGATTTTAACGCATAGTGCTTTTTCCCTTATGCATACCTATCATATAGATTTGACCATTAACATCTATGTAATAGATATAACCTTTCGCTCAATACTAGAATCTCAAAAGATCAAAGCATCTAAGGCTGCATAAATCGGGGATACACGACAGAAAGAATTGTTCTATTTCTAAAACTCACCTTCACTAAGCGTAAGTTTTAACTTAATAAATATCCCGCCATTTTACGAAACGAGAAAAAGTAGAAAAAAAAAAAATCAAATCACACCATCTCTGTAATAGGTAAATGCCTTTTTCTCCCCTGAAGCCATTGGGATTATCTGCAATAATATATCCGCTACAATTGTGAAAGTCTTGTCGATAAAATTGTCATTTCTCTGAGATCTAGGCATAGTCAATTAATAAATTTGATAATTTCTTTCATTCCCCATACGGAAATGATTCCATGAACAAAATTATTTTCCAATGCACAATAGCATAATACATTTTATTAAGATTGCAAGTATGTAAACTGAATAAAGAAAAATTGGGAAGATTCGAAAAAGTTCATTAAATTGATAGCAATCAATAAAAAAAATTTGAGAAAATGTTTCTGTTTCGCGCTCGGTTGCTTATGACCCCAACGATCAAACGAGTAAGTAAACGACAAATTGTCATAAAATGAAAAAATGATTGTGTTTGTGCATACTTATTCTAAAACATAGAATCTATTGAGCATACAAAAGTATAGTCATTATCATAGAATTTGTGTCATTATGGTACAATTTGTACCATTAATTAACTTACCGACCGAAGAATTCTTCTTAATATTATAGGATCTATCAATAGATCTGGCTTAGTTTCACAATTGGATCGGGCAATAAAAACCCGAATAATATAAAATAATAAGATTAGATTCATGAAAAATGAAAATATCTTGAAGTAAGAAGAAAAGAACTTTGGTAAAATATTCTTCTGTCTTTAGTCAAAAATACTTGACTTATGCAAAAGTCAGTTATCATTTTTTTTTTTGAATTAGAAAAAACTTGTTGTTTTCATTTTGCCGACAAATAAAGGTGTAGGAAAGATGGCTGAGCGGTTCAAGGCGTAGCATTGGAACTGCTATGTAGGCTTCTGTTTACCGGGGGTTCGAATCCCCCTCTTTCCGTATATTCGTATTCTTTTTTGCATCGTTTTCTCATGAATCTAAACCCGATAGGATGATTTCATTTTCCCACAATCTCCTTCCATTTCGGGGTAGAGAAAAATATATTGAAAAAAAGAAAGAAATATTTATTCAATGACATTGTCATCTAACATACAGAGGGACAGATGTGCAGAAATCTTTTCTTTTCAATCCCTTTAAATTGGGTTGGGAATAATTTAAACTCGACGGGAATAGTATTCTACGACCAATAATTCATTAATCTTTAAACCGATACGCTTATTATCTATTATTTTTTTAACTACTCCACTATACTGTGACTTTTGTTTAATCCGATTTAAATGGGGGGGCACCCTCATTTTGTCCTTTTGAAAAATATCTATATTTTTCTTAATTATATTTCTCAATCCTTGTTTCTCTTTTATAGAAATTAAATCTTGGGGTTTGCAACGATAACTTGGTATATCTACTATACGACCATTGACCAGGATATGCCTATGGTTGACTAATTGTCTGGCTTCAGGAATAGTAAGCGCCATACCCAATCGAAAAAGGATATTATCCAAGCGCATTTCGAGTAATTGTAATAGAACCTGACCTGTTGATCCCTTGGCTCTTCTAGCAATACGAACATATTGAAGTAATTGACGCTCGGGAAGTCCATAATGAAAACGTAATCTTTGTTTTTCTTTTAGACGGACAGGATATTTAGAAGGTTTAAGGGGTTTAGAATGTTTTTTTTTTATAGGCTTTTGAATTCTGTTGGGTGTTTTCTTACTTAGTCCTGGTAAAGTTTTGAGACGACTTATTATTTTTAAACGAGGTCCGCGATAACGGGACATAAAAAACTCCTTATTTCAAGAAATGACATAAATAATGTTGGAAAGAGGAATAATATAAACAGCACGAATATTAGGAATGATTTTATATACAGATAGAGAAAAAAATTATATACAGATAGAGAAAAAAATTATCTTCAATTTTAGAATATTGTAGAGAGAAAAAAAGATATGTTTCAATCATTGATTTCGTTTCAACTAGAAACGAATCATGCCACGACAGACCCGGCGGACCGGCGATCCGAAAAGTAAGAGTCTTTTCCTTATTTGATAGATTTTGACGATCTATGGTTGATAATGGTAAGAAATGGAAAGAAATGGAAAGAATAAAAACGAGCCAGCTATCGGGATCGAACCGATGACCATCGCATTACAAGTGCGACGCTCTCACCTCTGAGCTAAGCAGGCTCATATGCATGCAGTATGTAGTCACATGCTTATTGGCTTAAATTAAAAGATAAACTCTTCGAAATCGCTAGAATTATAGCGAATCGAATTATAATAATGCAATTCAGATTAAAATGAAACATTGCGTCAATTTATCTTAATTGATTATTATAAATCAATAATGGATGGGGCGTGGCCAAGCGGTAAGGCAGCAGGTTTTGGTCCTGTTATTTCGAAGGTTCGAATCCTTCCGTCCCAGGTGGAACAGTATTATTGAATTGAAAAAGAAGAAGACTATACTTATAGAAGGGAAATATGATTTCGATAAGATCTAAATAGAGAAAGGGATATTTTTGCGGTGTAGGATGGGAATACCGATAACAACATTGCATCAAAAATAGAGAAAGAATATAATGCTCATGCAAATGAAATAATTGATGGGATGCAATTATTATTTTATGATTTCGTTCTACAAGAAGGGGATATGGCGGAATCGGTAGACGCTACGGACTTAAATTTTTTGAGCCTTGGTATGGAAACTTACCAAGTGATAGCATCCAAATCCAGGGAACCCTGGGATATTTTGAATGGGCAATCCTGAGCCAAATCCGATTTCTAGAAACAATAGTTTCCTTTCGGAGAAAGGGATAGGTGCAGAGACTCAACGGAAGCTATTCTAACGAATCAACATAATTTGGATTGGATACATTCCATTATTTACAGAATGTCTTTTGCATTTTATTTAACGCTTGAAAAAGTATTTGGTTCTATATAATATAACCAATATACAAAAATCACGATTAGAGTTTTAGGTTTGTTTTGAAAGAATATGCCTAGCTTCAAATTGGTTGAAATTGAAGGATTTTTCCAATTAAGAGCTTCTCTATAAATTTGCGTTTAATTCCATTTTTGGAAGTAATAATTGGACGAGGATAAAGATAGAGTCCAACTCTACATGTCAATGTCAACAACAATGAAAATTGGAGTAGGAGGAAAATCCGTTGGTTTTATAGATCGTGAGGGTTCGAGTCCCTCTATCCCCAGATTATCTGTTTTATTTTCGATTTGTTAGGTGTCTTAGAACATAAGAAGTGTTGATTGTATGATTCTGCTTCTCTTATATATACATCTTTGTATATAACATACACAATATATATATATATATTGTGTATTATTTATTGTATATTATGTTTTTAGTTGTATCATTGCTTCTACTCGTTCAAATGCTTTTACCTTTTTGTTTTTAGTTGACAGGAGTTTGGTTACTGTGCTAGTATGATGCACAGGGGAACAGCCGGGATAGCTCAGTTGGTAGAGCAGAGGACTGAAAATCCTTGTGTCACCAGTTCAAATCTGGTTCCTGGCATATACACTTTTTTTTGATATAAATATCAAAAAGGATTAGTAGATCTTATTTAATATTTTTTTTATTTTATTAACATAACTAATAGAATGTTGATGATTTACGAATAATCATCAGTGATTCTATGTTATTAAATTAATAGGGAATTCGTCCAAGTTATTTCAAAAGGGATAAAAACTAAAATAACTCGAACTAGAGAGCAATTTTCTCTATTTCATTCGTATTAATATCTTCTTATAAAGATATAAATAACTAGACCTATTAGATAGTTTCCAATTCCTCTGGAAGATTCAAAAAAAGTGATTTTGATTAATAGAAAGATTGATCAAAAATAGCTTCTACCTTAGCATTATATAAAAATAGGACTAGATCCGGGTAAAGACCAATACCTATGATTGGTAGAAAGAGACAGATCAAAATAAAAAGTTCGCGTGGTCCCGAATCTTTAAAATAAGGATTCGGAATATTCAAATCCTTATATCCATAGAACATTCGACGTAACATAGATAACAAATAAATGGGAGTTAATATCATTCCAATTGCCGCTATTGCAGTAATAATGATTCGAAAGGTCGAAGAATAATTATAATTAGTAATTATACCCAAAAATATCATAAATTCTGCTACAAAACCACTCATTCCTGGCAATGCAAGAGAAGCCATTGAAAAGCTACTGAACATAGTAAAGATTTTAGGAATTGATATAGCGATTCCTCCCATTTCATCAAGAAAAAGAGTACGTATCCTATCATAACTTGTTCCTACCAAGAAAAAAAGTGCAGCGCCAATTAATCCATGAGAAATCATTTGCAAAATGGCCCCATTGAGACCTGTATATGTCATGGAACCAATTCCTATAATTACAAAACCCATATGAGATATTGATGAATAGGCTATCCTTCTTTTCAAATTGCGTTGACCCATAGAAGTTAGAGCTGCATAGATAATTTGCACTGCTCCTATGATAATCAACCACGGCGAAAACAAAGAATGAGCATGAGGTAACAATTCCATATTGATCCGAATCAACCCATATCCTCCCATTTTCAATAGAACTCCGGCCAAAAGCATACATGTACTATAGTGTGCTTCCCCATGAGTATCCGGTAACCAGGTATGTAAAGGGAAGATTGGTAATTTTATTGCATAAGCGATCAAAAACCCTAAATATAATAGCATTTCAAGTGTGATGGGATAATCTTTTTTAGCTAATAATTCGAAATCGAATGCTGGTCCATGAGATCCATAGAGACCCATACTTAAAGCTCCCATTAAGATAAAAATGGAACCACCCGCAGTATACAAAAGAAATTTTGTGGCTGAATAGAGACGTCTTTTTCCCCCCCACATGGATAAAAGTAAGTACACAGGAATTAGTTCCAACTCCCACATGAGAAAGAAAAGTAGAATATCTCGAGAAGCAAATAATCCCAATTGTCCGCTGTACATTGCCAACATCAAGAAATATAATAATCGCGGATTTCGAGTAACTGGCCAAGCAGCTAAAGTAGCTAAAGTAGTTACAAATCCCGTTAATAAAATAAGTCCAATGGAAAATCCATCAATTCCCAGTTTCCAATGAAAATGAATAAGACTTATCCAGTTATAATCCTCTTCCAATTGGATTAATGAATTATCAAAATGATAATGATAACGGAATATATAGGTCATTAAAAGAAGATCTAATAAGCAAATACCTAAAGTATACCATCGAATCATTTTATTTCCTTTATGGGGAAATAAAGGGATTAATAACCCCGCAGATATGGGCAAAATAACAATTATTGTTAACCAAGGTAAATTACTCATAATGAAGAGAAAAGAGACTTTCGATATCAAAACCCATGCTTTCATTTTTGGGTCGAGTATGGGTTTTGATCAGTGAAAGAGGAAAAGGAGAATGAAAAATATGTATGGGATGAATCTAACTATTTTTCTTTTTTGATAGATCAGTAAGCTAGACCCATACTGCGCGTTGTTTCATGCCATAAATAAACACGTACACTTAAGAAATCCGTTGGACAAGCCGATTCACACCTCTTACAACCTACGCAGTCTTCTGTTCTTGGAGCAGAAGCAATTTGCTTAGCTTTACATCCTTCCCAAGGTATCATTTCTAATACATCTGTAGGACACGCTCGTACACACTGGGTACAACCAATACATGTATCATAAATTTTTACTGAATGTGCCATTGAATCTAAGAACTCCATTAGTTTTTATAGAAAAAGTGTTTCATTGAATAAGATTTTTTAATATATGGCCAATGACGATATATTATGAATATCAAGCAAATCAATAATTGTATTATCGGTGATATAATGAATAGATTCGGATTCTATCTGTTTAATTTAGAAAACATTATACCCAATCTGGTCTTAAACAGATCATTTGGATAATGAGTTAAATATGAATTATGCTCTTGATTGATCTTAGAATAAATCTCTCTCTAAATAAAAGATCTAGATCTATTTCAAACCTAGTATAGTATCTATTTGAATAGAAATAGATATACAAATTTTTCATATGGAAGGAGATCTACCATTTTGACAAATTAAATTGATCGATACGAGTTGATTTTCTGTTACGATATATTGCCAGAACAATAGCTAATCCAATAGCTGCTTCAGCAGCAGCAATAGCTATAACAAAGATCGAAAAGATATCCCCCTTTACTTGCCTACTATCAAAAAAATTTGAGAATGTTACTAGGTTTAAATTAACCGCATTGAGTATTAGCTCAAGACACATAAGTGCTTTAACCATGTTTCGACTTGTTACTAGTCCATAAATACCGATAGAGAATAAATAAGCACCTAAAATAAGCGCATGTTCGAGCATAATAGAGGAATTCCTCATACCTTGATCTCTTCAGATACAAACAAAAGTGATAGTTTCTAATTTATCATTATCAAAAAAAATGACACGATCTATGAAGATAAAACAGCGCATTTATGCCGCACGAGAGCTTTCATTTTCAAACTGTTTCTTCTCGACGAGCTATAGTAATGGCTCCTATAAGAGCAACTAGAAGAATTAGAGAAATAAGTTCGAATGGGAGGAAAAAATCAGTGGATAAATGAGTCCCAATACGTTGAATATTATTTGTTAAATCTCGTTCTAACATTTGATCTGATTTTTGAGTCAGAGATATTCCAAACCATGATATGTTCAAGATAATAGTAATTAATGAACAAAAAAGACTCGTACAAACTATTGAAGTAATGCTATCTCCGATAGTCCAGGGAGAGGCATAATTAGGATATTTCGGATTATTCATCAACATCACAGCAAATAGAATCAAAATATTAACAGCTCCTATGTAGATCAGGATTTGTGCAACAGCTACGAAATCCGCGTTTAGTATAATATAGAAAAAAGATATACAAATTAGAACTAACCCCAATGAAAGAGCGGAATAAATTATATTAGTAAATAATACTACTCCTATACCTCCTAATAGAAGACTTAGCGTTAGAGGAGCCAACAAAAGAATATCAGATATAGATTCAGATCGATTCATTATGTGTACAATAACTTTGAATATTATTTCCTCCCATTCACTAAATAAAAAGTTACCCCATTTACTTATATGCTATACTGGATTTCTAATTTCATTTGATATGGGCACTGATTAATTAATCTATAGATCAATAATAGATTCCGATCAATCATACATGTGACATTATTAGTGAAATGTCAATAGAATTATTAATTCCTGATTTGTAAAAAATAACAAATATTTTGTTTATTAGATACTCTTTGATCGGAGTTCAATCTGAATAATCCTAGAAATGATTGAAATCGTATAAATGATTGAATCATAAAATTTGTCCATAGTTTCTTCAGACATATTAAGTTAATATGCTGAGCTCGGAATTGTTTGGATTGTTAAATCTTCAACAACGGATATTGGTAAACGTCCTAAAGCAATGTGATCATAATTTAATTCATGACGATCATAGGTCGAAAGTTCATATTCTTCAGTCATCGCTAGACAATTTGTGGGGCAATATTCGACACAATTTCCACAAAAGATACAAATTCCAAAATCAATACTATAATTTTCCAATCGTTTTTTCCCCATATCTATTCCGACTTTCCAATCCACAACAGGTAGATTGATCGGGCATACACGGACGCATACTTCACAAGCAATACATTTATCAAATTCAAAGTGGATCCTCCCGCGAAATCGTTCTGATGGGATCCATTTTTCATAGGGATATTGAATAGTAATAGGTAAACGATTCATGTGATATAAGGTAACCATAAAACCTTGCCCAATGTATCTCGCAGCCTGTATTGCTTGTTCACTATAATTCATAAACCCAGTTACCATGGAGAACATGTGTAAAATATCCTTGAATAATCATTTTATAGAAATTTCTTTCTCTTCATAGATTTGATCTATCAAATTTGGATATATTGCAAAATTGATAAGAACCTCTTCACGAAGAAAAGAGAGTTAGTTATAATAAAATAAGTTGGAAAGAAGCTGTTAGTAACAGATTACCCAAAGCAATAGGTAATAGAAATTTCCACCCAAGATCCAATAATTGGTCCATTCTTATCCTAGGCAAGGTCCATCTTGCCGTGATAGAAATAAATAAGAACAGATAGGCTTTAGCCAATATAATTAGGATCCCGATTGTCATATTAACGACCCCGCTAATTCCAGAAATAGAATCCCATTCAAAATGTTCCAGAATGGGTATGAATGGAATTGATAAGTTCCATCCGCCCAAGTAAAGAACTGTTACAAAGAATGAAGAAGCTAATAGATTTAGGTAAGAAGCAACGTAAAATAAACCAAATTTGATACCCGAATATTCAGTTTGATAACCCGCTACCAATTCTTCTTCCGCTTCTGGTAAATCAAAGGGCAATCTTTCACATTCTGCCAGAGATGAAATGAAAAAAGCTAAAAACCCTATAGGTTGTCGCCACAAATTCCATCCTAAAAAACCATATCTGCACTGTGCTTCAACTATATCAATTGTACTTGAACTATTCGATAATTATAGTCGACAGAAACATCACTGTTTTCATCTCTATTCCAAAACCGTACGTGAAACTTTCACTTCATACGGCTTCTCAATGGTCATTAAGAAATAAAGAAAACAATAAAAAAAAAGCACCAGATCATAAATTGAACCAATGAGATTCCGTCTGCTACAAATAATAGGAGCTTTTGAACCTATCTTAACCTTCAGTATTTTTTTTGCGAGAGAAAGAAAACTGTGTTAAAGGATTACTTCGTTCTGGATAGCCATTTTTTTTAAGTAGATAGAAACATATTGTAGATCGGGGTTCTGAGGAAGTACTACTTGATCATCCCTACCAATGTCAAGTCCTTATTGTTATCCCATTTCTATGGAAATATCTTTGGTCTAGATATCGGTTTCTTTTTTTCACTAATCTTTTTTATATCTTGGTGTTTCTCACCATCTACCTTTGCTTGATTTTTAGTATATATGACGGTAACTTCATACTTTTATCCTTTGCCTCCCCGCTATTGGGTCCCAATGACTAATATAATGAACTGGGGCACACAGTTTTCACTGATTGTGCATGCTCTCACTCTTGTACATGGGGGATGGGATTTAATCATCTTACTGCAAAATTTGTAAACTGTTTGATCTCACCCATATGACTATCTAGTTTTTGATCGGAATATTCATCCCATTCACCTCTGTTTTTCCCTAAAAAGAGGGAAAAATGAATCTCATATTCCAACGAATCACACGTAGAGATATAGATAACACACATAAAGCTAAAGGAATTTCGTAACTAATAGCTTGAGCAGCAGCTCGGAGACCACCTAAAAAAGAATATTTATTATTGGATGCATATCCTGCTATAAGCAGTCCAAGGGGAGCAATACTTGAAATTGCAATCCAAAAAAAAACGCCTATACTAAGATCAATTAAAACAATGTGGCGACCAAAGGGAATTACTAAATAGCCTAAAAAAATAGGTATCACCACTACCGCTGGTCCAATACTAAATAACAAAATATCCCCCCTAGATGGGATAATATCCTCTTTTAGCAGTAGTTTTATTCCATCTGTCAAAGCTTGAATAATTCCCAAAGGACCGGCGTATTCAGGTCCAATGCGTTGTTGTATTCCCGCAGATATTTTTCTTTCGAGCCATACAATAACTAATACTCCTATCGTAATTCCCAATAGAAGGATAATTATGTCAATTAGAATCCATATAAGACTATATATTTCTTTTGAAAATCCCAATCGAGAAAATAAATTGATAGCTTGTTCTTCAAGATCTGCTATATTAATCACCATTTTAACGATCAACCTCTCCCATAATGATATCTATACTACCCAAAGTCGTCATGATATCGGCTAATTTCATCCTTTTAACCAGTTGAGGAGGAATCTGCAAATTAATAAAACCAGGTGGTCGGATTTTCCATCTCCAGGGAAAAATGTTATCATCTCCTATAAAAAAAATTCCTAATTCCCCCTTGGGAGCTTCTACTCTCACGTAATGTTCTTGTTTTGATAACTCAAAAGTAGGGGAAGGTTTTTTACTAATAAATCGAGATTCAAAATCGTTCCATTTCGAATCTTTTCCCTTATTTAAACGTCGAACCTCTAAATTCTCATAGGGACCTCCCGGAATTATTTCTAGGGCCTGTCTAATTATTTTTATAGATTCTTTCATTTCTCCGATTCGAAGCAAATAACGAGCTAATGAATCTCCTTCTTTTTGCCATTGGATTTCCCAATCCAATTCATCATAACATTCATAATGATCCACTTTACGAAGATCCCATTGGATTCCGGAAGCTCGTAGCATGGGTCCTGATAAACTCCAATCTATTGCTTCTTCTCTACTAATAATGCCTACTCCCTCAACTCGTTTCAAAAAGATAGGATTGCGGGTAATAAGTCTTTCATATTCTGTCACTTTTGGAAAGAAATAGTAGCAAAAATCGAAGCATTTATCTACCCAACCATACGGTAAATCTACAGCTACTCCTCCAATACGGAAATAATTATGCATCATTCGCATGCCCGTGGCAGCTTCAAATAAATCATATATCATTTCCCTCTCTCTTAAAATATAAAAGAAAGGAGTCTGCGCACCAATATCAGCCATGAAAGGTCCAAGCCATAACAAATGAGAAGCTATACGACTTAACTCTAGCATAATCATTCTAATATAGCTGGCCCTTTTAGGTATTTGAATATTTTCCAATTTTTCTGGCGCATTAACCGTTATCGCCTCTGTGAACATAGTAGCTAAATAATCCCATCGTGTTACATAGGGAAGATATTGAACAATTGTTCGGTTCTCAGCAATTTTTTCCATACCTCTATGTAAATAACCTAATATAGGTTCACAATCAATAACATCTTCACCATCTAGAGTAACAATAAGTCGAAGAACACCATGCATTGATGGATGATGAGGACCCATACTTACCATCATGAGGTCTTTCTCCTTAGCAACCATAATCATAACTCTTCCCCGGTTAAAAAAATCAATGAGAACAAAAAAAAGAATGACTCATTAGGATTCGGAATTTAATAAAACATAATTTTTGATTTGAAAATTTCGTTCAAATCAAAATTAACGCAGTCCACGAATATCTAATTGATCGATTAAACGTTTGTAACGAAGTCTATCTTTCTTGAACAGATAAATCAGAAGTCGTTTACGTTTACCCACAATTTTCCACAAACCTCTTTGGGACGAGTAGTCTCTTCCGTGCAGGTTCAAATGTTCAGTAAGTTTTTGAATTCGACTGGTTAAATAATATACTTGAGATTCAACAGATCCTCTTTGTTCTCTAGGAATCAAAGAGGGGCGAACAGACAAATTTTTGATCATAAAAAAAAAAAATATTCCGAAATTCCATATTATTAATTTAATTTAGAGTAAGAAAAAAGAATGAGATCCATTTTTTTTTGTTCATGGTCTATATATTCCTATGTTTCGATCGAATGAATTTCTCTTCGGTATAAATAAAATGCAACTTTCGTAGAATAAAGTTACCATACCAGCAAGATTTAATGTCGGAGTTTATCCGGGATTATTAAAAAGAATGATAGACTCTCCTTTTCCATTGAGAAAGAAAAAAAGGGATGACGGAATGATTAATAAATTCCCCATCTTTAAGGTCAGAGAGAAGAGCTATAGTGGATTATAGAACCGTGTGTGTCCCGTAATCTTTCCAAGTACCTCCAAGAGACCCCAGAGATTCCCATTGCTCCTCTCTAAGGTCTTGGAGGGTGTACTAGAGTTATACCACTTCCTCTAATTTATTCATTATTTTCGGGATCTTCTTCATCTACTAAGGGAGGAAGAAAACCCTTGGGCTTTTTTCCCATTAGTAGTTCTCTCGGTATATTCGGTCTTGGTCCCGTTATTATCACCCCATCCTTCTCACCGAAGAAAAACTCTCTTAAAGAAGAATAACTCGTAACATAAGAAAGAGCTTTTCTTGCGTCCGAATTTGCTTTTTTCCTCCAAACCTTATTACGATGCTGTTTTTTGGATTTAGAGGTGCGTTTTTTTGGTACAGCCATAATATTTTTATAGTTCGATTTTATTTAGAAAAAATATAAAATTTTTGAATATTATATACATATATATTTTTTTTTTTCATTTTGTAAACTTCTTATATATCTTTAAATTCAATTCATTGTTTATAGTTTAGTTCCATTTTATTGAGAAAAATATGATGGAATATTCTATCATATTTTTCTTGCATTTTGCAACCTTATTATAGATAGAATATTGAGAGATCCACGATACAAATTGAGAACAATTAATCAATTCTTACATACACTTACATACATATATCGAATTTTGAGTAAATGAAAACTATGTCATTTAGCATATTCAATTATTTCTCATCTTAACAATTCTAATTGCTTTAATTTTCTATTCAATTCTATTCTTAATACTACTATTAATCTACAATACAATAGAAAATTTCATAAAATAAGAATGTGTGTGTACATGATTAATAGCTCAGTACCTAGACTGAAAAAGAGTTCCTTCTTGCTCATCTTACAAATATTTGATTAGTATCAGTATTGACCGATACAAATCTTTTGCAGAAAAAAGAAAAAAAAGGTGAAAATTGAATATGAAATCGATAGGATTGCATCCCATATTCTATCGTTCTTCTTTATTCATGATCTATCGTTTTTATTTTATTCTCTTCAGGGTCTAGTGGATTGGAAACCAAGAATGCGGAATATAAAAATATTGAGAATAATGATTTAATCTTCCTATGGAATTTATATACAAATATGCTCGGGTCGTGCCTTTCCTTCCGCTTTCAGCTTCTGTACCAATCGGATTAGGATCCTTTTTTTTTCCAGGAGCAACTAAGAGTGTTCGCCGTACATGGGCTCTTATTAGCATTTTTCTGTTAAGTGTAGCTATGTTTCTTTCTTTCAATTTGTTCTTGCAACAGATTACCGGCGGTCCCATCTATCGGTATTTCTGGTCCTGGGTTATAAATAATAAGTTTTCATTAGAGTTAGGCTATTTAATTGATCCACTTACTTCCATTATGTTAGTTTTAGTTACAACAGTTGGAACCATGGTTCTGATCTATAGCGATACTTATATGTCGCACGATAAAACATATGTAAGGTTTTTTGCTTTTCTTAATTTTTTCAATGCTTCTATGCTAGGGTTAGTTATTAGCCCTAATTTATTACAAATATATTTTTTTTGGGAATTAGTAGGAATGTGTTCCTATTTATTGATAGGTTTCTGGTTTACGCGACCCAGCGCGGCTACTGCTTGTCAAAAAGCATTTATAACTAATCGTGCAGGGGATTTTGGACTCTTATTAGGAATCCTAGGTTTTTATTGGGTAACAGGTAGTTTTGAATTTCAATATTTGTCTGAAAAATTAAACGAATTGACTGCCGTTGATGGGTTTGATTCGTTTTTTGTTACTTCGTGTGCTTTTCTCTTATTTTTAGGTCCAATAGCCAAATCTGCACAATTTCCACTTCATGTATGGTTACCTGATGCTATGGAAGGGCCTACCCCTATTTCAGCTCTTATACATGCCGCTACTATGGTAGCAGCAGGAATTTTTCTTGTAGCTCGATTGTTTCCTCTTTTTAAAGCTCTACCTTTAATAATGTATCTTATCTCTTGGATAGGTGGAATAACAGCTCTATTGGGAGCTACTATGGCTCTCGCTCAAAAAGATCTTAAAAGAGGCTTGGCTTATTCTACTATGTCTCAATTAGGTTACATGATGTTAGCTCTAGGGATAGATTCCTATCGAATCGCTCTGTTCCATTTGATTACACATGCTTATTCCAAGGCATTATTGTTCCTAGGATCCGGATCAGTCATCCATTCAATGGAACCCATCGTTGGATATTGCCCCAGTAAAAGTCAGAATATGGCTCTTATGGGTGGTTTGAGGAAATATATGCCAATTACGGGAATCACTTTTCTTTTAGGAACACTTTCTCTTTCTGGTATTCCACCTTTTGCTTGTTTTTGGTCTAAAGACCAAATTCTTAGTGATAGTAAGTTATATTCTCCCATTTTGGGGGGAATAACTTGGTTCACAGCAGGATTAACTGCCTTTTACATGTTTCGTATGTATTTACTTACTTTTGAAGGGGACTTCCGTGTAAATTTAGTTAATTCATATAAC